GAGGGATTCGAACCCTCGATAGTTTTTTTGTAACTATACCGGTTTTCAAGACCGGAGCCATGAACCACTCGGCCATCTCTCCCGGGGACAACTTCTATTTTACTCCCCCAGAGAATATCTGACCATAGGGTTGATACCATGACCGTATATGTGCATAGATTGATGCATGTATATGGCATATACCTATATACATAGATTGATGCATGTATATGGCATATACCTATATGCGACATAGGACCTTTATCATGATCATCTGGAAAAAGAATTTCCCTCCTCCTTCACGCCCGAATAAGAATTTGATGGGAATAAGTTCGAGCGAGAAGCTTGATTAATTCATGGCCAAATTGAATCTTTTCCACATGGTGCATTTGGGGAAAATTTCGCCGGATGGGGATCGTATGGTATAGTCCATTTCATTCGTCGGAAGCTTGTGGGATCACAAAACTATGACTATTGCTTTCCAATTGGCCGTGTTTGCATTAATTGCTATTTCATTCCTCTTAGTGATTGGTGTACCTGTCGTACTTGCCTCTCCTGATGGTTGGTCAAGTAGCAAAAATGTTATATTTTCGGGTGCATCATTATGGATTGGATCAGTTCTTTTGGTAGGTATCCTTAATTCTTTCATATCTCAAATTGGAAATGTTTCGGGTTGGAATTCCCCCACCCTACCTACCTCAGAGGGCATTCTAGTTCTGAGGGGCATTTAGTAGGAGTTTCAAGAAACAAAATAAAAGTGTTCGAGGGAGGGGTTATTTCACTAGAATGTAATATCCTTCCATAAATGGTATCTAACTATATACATACAAATGGGATATCTATATATATATCTATAGATATATTCATATCTATAGATATATAGATCTATATAGAAATGTATATGTTATATGCATGTGTGTATATATATATATATATGTATATCGGAATGAATAAGATGCGGGTATGGTTGAGTGGTAAAATTTCTCCTTGCCAGGGAGAAGATGCGGGTTCGATCCCCGCTACCCGCCCATTCAAAGGAATGAAATAGGGTAATGAAGAATTCGTGTAGCGTTCGTATATTTTTCCTACTTCTCTTCCATTCTTAAATGGCAGAGTAATCCTTTCCAGGCTGTAAATACTCTTTCTGTTCCGGCGGAGACGGGATTTGAACCCGTGACCTCAAGGTTATGAGCCTTGCGAGCTACCAAACTGCTCTACCCCGCACTATACTTTGATAGAATAATCAAAAATTGGCATATCGAACAAGCATCGGGCATGCCATCCCCCTATAGGGATAGGGGGACTTTTAGATTCTCATAAGAATCTTCGAGAATATTTTTCTCTTCCTACCAACTCGATTTTTTTGTCCCGGGCAACAAACATGCGTGAGTCATCTCACGGAGTACATGCCCGGACAGGCCGAAGTCTCGATAGTTGGCTCTAGGTCTCCCAGTCAGAAAACAACGTCGATGAAGACGTGTAGGTGCACTATTACGTGGTGAGGATTGCAATTTCCTATGAATTTCCCATTTTTCATCCAATGATGAAACTTCGCTTATCTCTTTTTCCGAAGATTGACGAATCGAATGATATTTTTGTTCCAATATTTGTCTCTTTTTCTCTCTCTGAATGAGACTTTTTCTTGCCATAAAGGTTCAGTTGATACTATTACCAATGATATAAGTCAGATTTGAGATGGAGAAATATTACGTTGATCTCTCCTTCTCCGTGAATAGATTCTTGTCATTGATATGATCAAGTCCTATTTCTTGATGAAGGAGAATTAACCGAATTTGCCTGATGTAGAAGCGATTAAGAAAGCTGCATAAGTGAATATATAACCTACGGAAAAGTGAGCTAATCCAACTAATCGTGCTTGGACAATGGAAAGAGCTACTGGCTTATCCCTCCATCGAACTGAATTAGCCAAAGGTGTGCGTTCATGAGCCCATGCTAAAGTTTCGATCAGTTCCTGCCAATATCCACGCCAGGAGATCAGAAACATAAATCCAGTAGCCCAAACAAGATGCCCAAATAAGAACATCCACGCCCAGACAGATAAACTGTTCATACCAAAAGGATTGTATCCATTAATAAGTTGTGAAGAGTTCAACCAAAGATAATCTCTTGACCATCCCATTAAATAAGTGGAAGACTCATTAAATTGCGCTACATTACCCTGCCATAAAGTGATATGCTTCCAATGCCAATAGAAAGTAACCCATCCAATGGTATTCAACATCCAAAAAACTGCCAAATAAAAAGCATCCCAAGCTGAAATATCACAAGTACCGCCTCGTCCTGGACCATCGCAAGGGAAACTATAGCCGAAATCTTTCTTATCTGGCATTAGCTTAGAACCACGCGCATCTAAAGCACCTTTTACTAAGATCAACGTAGTTGTATGCAACCCCAGAGCAATAGCATGGTGAACCAAAAAGTCCCCGGGACCGATTGTTAAGAACAGTGAATTGCTATTATCATTAATAGCACTCAACCAACCAGGTAACCATATGCTTTGACCAGCATTGAATGCTGGACTATTTGTTGAAGATAAGAGTACATCAAACCCATATAAGGTCTTACCATGAGCAGATTGTATCCATTGAGCAAATATGGGCTCGATCAAGATTTGTTTCTCTGGAGTACCAAAAGCAAGCATAACATCGTTATGAACATAGAGTCCCAGGGTATGGAAACCTAGGAATAAACTAGCCCAACTCAGATGAGATATTATAGCCTCCTTGTGCTCCAACATTCTCGCCAATACATTATCCCTATTCTGCTCCGGATTATAATCCCTAATGAAGAATATAGCTCCATGAGCAAAGGCCCCTGTCATAATGAACCCAGCAATGTATTGATGATGAGTATATAATGCGGCTTGGGTAGTAAAGTCTTGTGCTATGAATGCATAAGCAGGTAAGGAATACATGTGTTGAGCTACCAAGGAAGTGATGACCCCCAAAGAGGCTAAAGCAAGACCTAATTGGAAGTGAAGAGAATTATTGATTGTGTTATAAAGACCCTTATGTCCGCGTCCCAATAGGCCTCCTGGAGGAATATGTGCTTCTAAAATATCCTTTATACTGTGCCCGATCCCAAAGTTAGTTCTATACATATGACCAGCAATGAAAAAAACAAATGCAATAGCTAAATGATGATGAGCGATATCAGTCAGCCATAAACTTTGGGTTTGCGGATGGAATCCTCCGAGAAGAGTTAGAATAGCAGTTCCCGCCCCTTGAGAGGTGCCGAATAAGTGACTACTGGAATCAGGATTTTGAGCATAAAGATTCCACTGACCTGTAAAAAGCGGTCCTAGACCTTGGGGATACGGTAATACATTTAAGAAATTATCCCATCTGACGTGCTCCCCCCTTGATTCAGGAATAGCGACATGAACCAAATGCCCTGTCCAAGCCAAAGAACTTACTCCAAAGAGTCCTGACAAATGATGATTGAGACGAGATTCAGCATTTTTGAACCATGAAACACTTGGCTTCCATTTAGGTTGTAAATGGAGCCGACCCGCTATTAGAAAGATGGCAGAAATAAATAGCAAGAAAAGAGCTCCAGTATAAAGATCTTCATTAGTGCGCAAACCAATTGTATACCACCACTGATAAACACCAGAATGAGCAATATTAACTGGGCCGGGAGCACCTCCTCGGGTGAAGGCTTCTACAGCTGGTTGACCAAAATGAGGATCCCAAATTGCATGAGCAATAGGTCTTACATGTAAGGGGTCGCGCACCCATGCTTCGAAATTGCCTTGCCAAGCCACATGGAATAAATTACCAGAGGTCCACAGAAAGATTATTGCTAACTGACCAAAGTGAGAAGCAAAAATCTTCTGATAAAGGCGTTCTTCAGTAATATCATCATGACTCTCGAAGTCATGTGCGGTAGCAATACCAAACCAAATACGACGAGTAGTTGGGTCCTGGGCTAAGCCTTGGCTGAACTTCGGAAATCTTGATGCCATAATGCTTTTCAAATCCTCCTAGCCATTATCCTACTGCAAGAATTCTTGCTAGGAAGAACGCCCATGTTGTGGCGATTCCACCCAGAAGGTAATGAGCCACTCCTACAGCACGTCCTTGCACAATGCTCAAGGCTCTAGGCTGGATAACAGGAGCAACCTCTAATTTGTTATGAGCCCAAACGATAGATTCGATGAGTTCTTGCCAATACCCACGGCCGCTGAATAGGAACATTAAACTAAAGGCCCAAACAAAATGAGCACCTAAAAATAAGAGACCATAGGCAGATAATGAAGAACCATAAGATTGGATCACTTGAGAGGCTTGTGCCCATAGAAAGTCACGAAGCCACCCATTAATGGTAATGGAACTCTGTGCAAAGTTTCCTCCCGTGATATGAGTTACCATTCCCTGATCACTTATGCTACCCCAAACATCGGACTGCATTTTCCAGCTGAAATGGAATATCACTACCGAAATCGCATTATACATCCAGAATAAACCTAGGAAAACATGATCCCAGGCGGATACCTGGCATGTCCCTCCTCTCCCAGGTCCATCGCAAGGAAAACGAAAACCAAGGTTTGCTTTATCAGGTATTAAACGAGAGCTACGGGCAAATAAAACACCTTTAAGTAGTATTAATACAGTCACATGGATAGTAAATGCATGAATGTGGTGTACCAAAAAATCCGCGGTTCCTAATGGAATTGGTAACAAAGCCACTTTGCCACCTACTGCTACTAAATCACCACCCCCCCAAGTTACGCTGGTGCTTGCTGTTGCATCAGGGGCTGTTGAACCAGGTGCTAAAGCATGAGTGTTTTGTACCCATTGAGCAAAGATAGGTTGTAATTGTATAGCAGTATCCGAAAACATATCTTGAGGACGTCCTAAAGCGCTCATAGTATCATTATGAATATACAGACCGAAACTATGGAAGCCTAGGAATATACATGCCCAGTTGAGGTGTGATACGATTGCATCACGATGTCTAAGAACACGATCTAATAGATTGTTGTATTGAGTAGTTGGATCATAGTCTCTTACCATAAAAATGGCTGCATGTGCGGCGGCGCCAACTATGAGAAAACCACCGATCCACATGTGATGTGTGAACAGAGAGAGTTGGGTGCCGTAGTCAATAGCCAAGTATGGATAAGGAGGCATAGAATACATGTGGTGAGCTACAACAATAGTCAGAGAGCCTAACATAGCTAGGTTAAGAGCTAATTGAGCATGCCATGAGGTGGTCAAGATCTCATAAAGACCTTTATGACCTTCACCCGTAAATGGACCTTTATGGGCCTCCAAAATCTCTTTAAGGCTGTGGCCAATGCCCCAATTGGTCCTATACATATGACCAGCTATCAGGAAAAGGATTGCAATAGCCAAATGATGATGCGCAGTATCGGTCAGCCACAGACCCCCCGTTACTGGATTTAGTCCTCCACGAAAAGTTAGAAATTCTGAATATTCCGACCAATTTAGGGTGAAAAGTGGGGTTAATCCCTCAGCAAAACTAGGATAAAGCTGAGCTAAAAGATCGCGATTCAAAATAAATTCATGAGGAAGTGGTATCTCTTTAGGATCCACTCCAGCATCTAGGAGTTGGTTAATAGGTAAAGAGACGTGTACTTGGTGTCCTGCCCAAGATAGAGACCCAATTCCCAGTAACCCTGCTAAATGGTGGTTCAACATAGATTCTACATCTTGGAACCAAGCCAATTTTGGAGCAGCTTTGTGATAATGGAACCAACCAGCAAAAAGCATTAACGCTGCAAAGATCAATGCGCCAATTGCAGTGCAGTAAAGCTGTAATTCACTAGTTATTCCAGATGCTCGCCAAAGTTGAAACAAACCAGAGGTTATTTGTATCCCTCGAGAACCCCCACCTACATCCCCATTCAGTATTTCTTGACCTACTATTGGCCAAACCACCTGAGCACTGGGTTTTATGTGAGTAGGATCGCTCAGCCATGCTTCATAATTGGAGAAACGAGCGCCATGAAAGTACATCCCACTTAGCCAAATAAAGATGATGGCTAGTTGGCCAAAATGAGCGCTAAATACTTTGCGAGAGATCTCTTCCAAATCATTGGTATGGCTACCAAAATCGTGAGCATCAGCATGTAGATTCCAGATCCAAGTGGTAGTATTAGGGCCCTTAGCTAGTGTCCTTGAGAAATGCCCAGGTTTGGCCCATTTCTCAAAAGAGGTTCTTATAGGATCCCTTTCCACCACGATCTTTACTTCTGGTTCCGGTGAACGAATAATCATTGAGTTCTCCTCTTTCCGGACGAGACATAAGAAGAAACCCGCCAACAGCAATTAGTGAACTTCTGATAGATATATGTTTTCAACCCGTTTTTCTCTTTCTTTTCCAGTTCATGACCGGAGCGACTATGATACGAAAGTCAATCTGGGGCAGGTGTTCAAATTTATTATGACATATCCCCGAGGTGCTCAATGGACCGTTGCAATCTCGGAAAAATCTTTCCTCGTGTGATGTAAAAAAAAAGTCTTCCTCGGTGTAATGATCATTATCATTTCTTATCATATTCATATATGGATATATATATCTATATCTATATATATATAGATATAGATACCCACATATGTCATATATCACATACCATTATGAATCATAATGACTTTGAATTCTTCATGGATCATTAGAATTTAATTTCACCCTATTCAAGAGATCTATTTCATTAACTATCCATAAAAGGTATTGTTTGTGATATTTATTGTCAATCTATTCCCATGAGATGCCGAACGAAATAGGATCTAGTTGGAAAGAGTATGATGAAATCATTCCGTTGATCTCTCTCGGAGAATCAATATTTGATAATTAAAAGAATTTATAATTAAAAGAATTTATTAGGAATAGGGATTATCATTCGCCAAAGCGCCCTGTAATCTTTAACCAATTTTGTGCTTCAATGTAATTGCCTGGAGCAAGCGCTATAGCTTGTTTCCAATACTCAGCAGCTCGATTGGACCAAGCTTCCGCAGTTTCAGGATCTCCCTGTCGAATGGCCTGTTCCCCCCGGTCGGGATAGGTCAACTTGGAAAAGTTTCCTTCCCTTAGAACCGTACTTGAGAGTTTCCTACCTCATACGGCTCGATCAACTCTTATTTGTATTTTGTCCTCCACTCAAATTTAAAAATATCACTAAAAAGAATTCATTGGAAATAGGTTCCATTTGATTAGGTCAACTGAAGGGCCAAAAAGGGTTAATGACATGAGTTTCGAACTTCACTTTTGATCAGATTTTATCTTTTCTCCCACCCTCAGAAAGATGAAGTAGAGAAACAAAGATCTCTACTTAAAATCATTCAAATAGAGGTCTTTTTGAAGGGTAACTATCTCGATTTTGTATAGAAATTTTGAGGAGTACTTTCCACCTGGGATTGATGGGAAAGTACCTTCTTCTATCTTTAGGATCTGATCCTACACCGCTGCTCGATAGCTTAGTAGATCGACTCTATCACATAAGTTGATCCCTGATTTTTGTGAGTGAGCAGATCTCATTGTATCAGCCCAAATTTTCAATAATTGATCTTTACGGTGCTTCCCCCATCAATCAAATTTCTTTTATCCATGGAGTATATAGGCTCTGCTTATCCATTCATATTTGGGCTCCTATGAAGGATGGGTCTTTTTGCTACAGCTGATAAGAAACCGCTATTTTGGACGGCGCATATGTAGAAAGCCTTTTTCTTTGTCCTTCCCCATAACAGTTCCTAACTGATCTATTCCATAGCACAGATAGCCGCACGTAATGACAGATCACGGCCATATTATTAAAAGCTTGTGGTAGGGATGGGTTTCGTTCCAATGCCTGGAAATGATATTCCAAAGCCTCGGTATGCTCTCCGTTACTCATATGGATAAGACCTATATTATACAGTATATAACTTCGATCATAAGGGTCAATTTCCGGTCGCATAGCTTCATAATAATTTTGTAAAGCTTCCGCATATTCTCCTTCGGATTGAGCTGACATCCGTTACGGTCGTTCATCCAATTAAAATGATCTCCGCTCCAAAACCGTACGTGAGATTCTCACCTCATACGGCTCCTCCTTTAGAGTACATAATAAGGGGAATAACCCGTGGAATTGGGAAAAGATTCTTACCCAACATTATGAACTAACAGGGGCTAGTGTCTTTCCAATGAATCTCTAGCCATCCTTATTGCAGAGATTCTTTCCCAAGCACCGAGGATATTAGTGCTAAAAATGGAAACTCTAACGATTCATTTGTCCTTAACGCCCTGTATTTTCAGGGATTAGCCACTTCAACGATCTACGATGGTTATATCATATGGATACCCGAGGTACAAACGAGATGGATGTTTGTTGTCCCAACCATTATTATTAGCCCTCATAAAAGGGTAATATGTATGAACTATAACGAAGCTTTTGTGTTGTTGATTCCCACATGTAGTGCTTTTCCCCTATGCATGCCTATCAGATAGGCTCGACCATACAAAGCCTATTCCATAGGTGTAACCTTTCGCTCGATACTGGGATCTCCGGGAGATCGGGGCATCTAAGGCTGCATCAACCGGGGATACACGACAGAAGGAATTGTTCCATCTTCAAAACTCACCTTCACTAAGCGTAAGTTTTCTTTGACTAAATATTATTTTATTTCCGAATCCCGTTCCTTCCCAAAAAGGTAAAGAATGGAAAAAAAAAAAGAAAAAGATCAAATCACACCATCTCTGTAATAGGTAAATGCTTCTTTCTCCCCTGGAGCTGTCGGGATTATTCGCAATAAGATATCCGCTACAATTGTGAAGGTCTTATCAGTAAAATTGTCATTTCTCTGAGATCTAGGCATAGTCAGTTATATATTTTATAATTATTCTCATTCCCTTTCTTTTTTTGGAAATGATCCCATGAACAAAATGATTTTCCGGTGCACAGTACCATATAAATTTATTTTATTACGATCGGAGATATGCGAACATTCCAATTGATTCTTCTAGATAGTAATAGATAGATAGAGAATGTTCGGAACAACTTGATGCTCATTAGTAATATCGACCAATGAGCAATAGAAAAGATTCCTATTCAAGGAGCTGTTTCTACATATTCTGTGAACTCAAAGAGTTTTCATTTGATCATGATCCGAACTAAAGAAGGAAGGAGTGAAACGATCATTGCATAATGAGAATCAAATGACCATTAATTATGTTATGTGTGCATATATTTATAATATGATCATCATGAGACAATTTGTACAATGAATTGTTGTCGAAGAATTCTCATAATTATTCCATAATTGATACCGGACAATCATTATGTAATTAATATAGTAATTAATATATGATCATGATATGGAATGGATTAGTTAATCCATTCCAATTGATAAATTGGATCGGAAATATCAACCCGAATAGAATGAGATCGCCGGATCAACAAGGATGAAGATTTCCTAAAACAGAAGGAAGTGCGGAAGAATGTCCTTTTGTCCTTTCTAGGGATTCAATAAGGATTTTTTCGCCAAAGGATTTAGAACTGATTGTGCCTGAATAATAAGAATACCTAAGGGACTTGCTATCCACCAATTCCGTGGATTAAAATCGAGAAGATCTCGTAGGAAAGATGGCCGAGTGGTTCAAGGCGTAGCATTGGAACTGCTATGTAGGCTTTTGTTTACCGAGGGTTCGAATCCCTCTCTTTCCGTACTTTAACTTTCTTATTCTTCCCCATCGTTCTCCCAATAGATCGAATCTCAATAGGATGATCTCATCATTCTGAGATCAACCCCCTCCTATTTTGTGATATAGAGAAATAGAAGAAACGTTGGTTCGTGATATGAGAAAGGAAAAGGACATCGGGAAAAAGCGGACAAGAAATGAAAGTGTCATTGATGATCATACCGTAATATAGCGTACGGGGGGGATGAAAAAGAGATAGGTCGAATCCCAAGAGTCAAACAATTCTATCTATTTGTCTCCTTCGGGGGAAATAAAAAGGAGAGGAACAGGATTGTCTAGATGCACAGGAACCTCTCTTTTTCATTCTCAATTCAAGCTTGACGGGAATAATATTCTACGACCAGCAATTCATTGATCTTTAAACTGATCCATTTACTATCTATTATTTGATTGACTAATCCTTTATATCGTGACGAATGAAGAGTCAAATGATTCGGCATTTGATCTTTCTGGGATAAATCGATATTTTTATCGATCATAGCTCTCGATTTCTGTTGATCTCTTACAGTAATAACATCTCGGGGTTTACAACGATAACTTGGTATATCTACCACGCGATCATTGACCAGGATATGCCTATGGTTAACTAATTGCCTGGCTCCAGGAATGGTAGGAGTCATGCCCAATCGAAAAATAGTATTATCCGAGCGCATTTCAAGTAATTGCAATAGAACCTGGCCCGTTGATCCTTTGGCTCTTCCAGCAATACGAACATATTTAAGTAATTGTCGCTCTGTCAGCCCATAATGGAAACGCAATTTTTGTTTTTCTTCCAGACGTATACGATATTGAGATATTTTTCTAGAAGAAGATTGGTTGGTAGGATCATTTCTGGATTTCGGTCTTTTATTAGTCAGCCCTGGTAGAACTCTTAGACGGCGTATTATTTTTAAACGAGGTCCTCGATAACGGGACATAAGAACTCCTTCTTTTATGAAATGAGCAAATAGTATTGAAAAGAAGAATAGTATGAATCATATCAATATCGTAATTCTTTTCTATGGAGAACAAAGATCTCTTCCAAAATTGGTTTGGAGAGATCCAAATAGATCTGCTCCAATCACCCATTCCGTTTAGAGTTGAAAGTGATCATGGCATAGCGGATCTGTGAACCAATGATCGGAAGAAAGAGGAGTCTTCTCCATATTCCTCGATATTAATGAAACATTACGGATCATGGGGGTATGAAGGGAATAACAAAGAGCCGGCTATCGGAATCGAACCGATGACCATCGCATTACAAGTGCGATGCTCTAACCTCTGAGCTAAGCGGGCTTATATGAATAAGATACAACTACATACTCATTAGTATGAGATTCATAAATCTATTCAGAATCTTAGCAATTATAGCTAATTGAACTCAATGACGCAATCTAGATTCCAATGAAACATTGCTTGGATGTGGATTCGTTCGAGGGAAATAAAGAGAAGAAAGGATCAATTGATATCGATCGTTTCACTATTCCAAATCAAACAGAAAGGCAAAAAACATTGCGTGGGAAATGCAGAAATGATAGAATCATTTTCAGTAATACTAGATGATAGTGGAAATGGCAAGAGAGGAAGAAATAAGAGAAGACACATCTCCCAGTGCCGAATGGACATCCAATGAATAACTCTGATGAAAATGGAAGAATAGGATGAGATTACAGTATGACCTTGTTCTCCGAGGGGGATATGGCGGAATTGGTAGACGCTACGGACTTGATCGAGTTGAGCCTTGGTATGGAGACCTGCCAAGTGATAGTTTCCAAATCCAGGGAACCCTGGGACATTTAGAATGGGCAATCCTGAGCCAAATCCGGTTTACAGAGGCAATAGTTTCCTTGACTAGGGGGGAAAAGGATAGGTGCAGAGACTCAATGGAAGCTATTCTAACGAATGAATATTCTTTTACCCAGTGCCGCATCTATGGAATAATTTATACATTTACACTTCAAAAGTGGAAATGGTCTATGCTATCAAGCAAAGTTCATGATCGGGACTTGGATTGCTTTATGCATTTCACTACTAGTGAGATACTTGGGTCAATCTCAAGTTGAAGGAATGATTCGACATTAAGTAATCCAATGATTAACTTCACTTCCCAAAAGAGGGAGTCGGATCGATTCCTGGGGTGAATTCTTCGACGAGGATAAAGATAGAGTCCAGTTCTACATGTCAATGCCAACAACAATGCAAATTGCAGTAAGAGGAAAATCCGTCGGCTTTATAGACCGTGAGAGTTCAAATCTCTCTATCCCCAAGTCTAGTTCGTTCCCGAATGACTGATTTATCCTTTCTTTCATACAATTTCGAATTTGTAATTCTCATTTTTGAATCGATTCTTTTCATTCACTCTTCTTATGAAAAAGAAAAAAAAAAAAAAAAAAAAAAAAATAGAAGCATGAATCTCTCAATTTTATGATAAGTTGATTAGAGGATCGATTCATTTTGTGATAGATGATCTAGATATAGATAGATAAGTAAAGATAGATAGATCTATCTATGTATCTCTAGATAGAGATCTAGATATATCTGTATGGATATCTCTATCTAGATAGAGACCTAGATATATCTGTATGGATATCTCTATCTAGATAGAGATCTAGATAGAGATATCTGGAGTATCCAATCTGGACCGACCGTTAGCATTCCTTCTCATGAATGGTTACTTCCCGATCGATAAATTTCGAATTCGAAACCTGGGGGATTTTCGGACTAGGGAAAAATCCTATTTTTTTTTTTTATTTTTTCTGGTCCCTTCAGTTGACACAAATTCAGGTCCTATGTTAGAATAATGCACAGGAAAGAGCCGGGATAGCTCAGTTGGTAGAGCAGAGGACTGAAAATCCTCGTGCCACCAGTTCAAATCTGGTTCCTGGCATGCGAGCTCATAGATCAAAAAATCCATCTATTTAGATGGATGGATATGGATAAATGGATATCTATTGACATGCATACTCATCCATATCCATATACCTATATCATAATACACAATTATCCATACACATATTTATGTATCTATATGTACACACATATAGATCCCGATCATAATAGATGATGAATCAGTATGTTTCGTTATCTTTCTCCCTCTTGTTCATATTGTCCTTCCCCGTTCTAATCGGATTTTGATACCCTGTACGCATATAAAAGTTGGTTCAAAACTCGGAAATACGGAATTGACCGTGTAAATAGATAGGATCTATTCTCAACTGGAATTGGTACAAGTGAAATCTGATCTTTCTCTTCCTTCTCGTATATTATAGAATGTGCGTGTGATAGATAATTTGTGATGCGTAAACGAAACGAATTCGTTTCATTAATTTATCCAAAATAGGTATCTTCCAGATCCAAAATATAGGATGATGTAAATGGATAAGGGAGATTCCATTACGGCGCTAGTAGGAGTCTATTTATCTCACTCCATCTTAAATGTGATATATTGTTAAAATTGAATATTTAAAATTGTAAGAACGAAGATTGTTTACTTTTATTCCATTCAATAAGCATCCTGTATCTCATAGAAATTAGGTGTAATATAATCTTTGCGTAGGGGCCAACCAATCCAACTCTCAGGCATCAATATACGTTTCAGGCGTGGATGACTTTCATAAAGGATTCCCAACATATCATAAGATTCTCGTTCCTGAAAATCAGCACTTTTCCAGATCCAAAAAACAGACGGGATTCTGGGATTTTTCCTTGGGACAAAAACTTTTATACATACCTCTTCAGGTTGATCCGCATTATCCTGTATATTTGTAATATGATATACACTAGCCAATGATCCCCCCGGCGCTACATCATAGGCACACTGAGAGCGGAGATAATTGAAACCATAAACATATAAAGCGACGGCTACAGAGGCCCGATCCTCAGATTTGATCTGTAAAGTCTCTATGCCCTGGTAATCAGAACCCAGAGGTCTGTGAGCAAGCTTATGCTTGGCTAGCCAAGCGGATAATCGACCCTGCATCTCATTAGTCTTTATTGTATAAGTATCCGTATAAGTATTGAACATTCTCAATGTAATTTTTGAAAATTGATTTCCTGCTCGTTACTCTCTACTCAACATTATTCCTCGATTTCTGGAAATATATTGAACTCTCGTATTTTACAAATGCTTCGGAGGGTATCTCTGAAGTAGACTCAAAGGTTTTGGAAAGTATCTCTGAAGTAGATTCAAATTGAGGTTCAGGAGATTTATGGAGCAACTTCTGATCGTAGTTCCCAGTATAAAGATTGGGCCCAACACGAAACTTATGATTTTGAGTGAAATATCTCTTTCCTTGTTGGAGCTTGGTCCTATCTTCATCTATTTCTCGAGCTACCTTTTTACGAAGTTTTATTATGGCATCTATAATAGCCTCTGGTTTGGGGGGGCAACCCGGCAAATAGACATCTACGGGAATTAACTTATCTACTCCACGAACGGTACTATAAGAATCTGTACTGAACATTCCTCCTGTAATAGTACATGCTCCCATAGCAATTACATATTTTGGTCCGGGCATTTGTTCATATAATCTCACTAAAGAAGGAGCCATTTTCATGGTCACAGTGCCTGCTGTTATGATGAGGTCGGCTTGTCTAGGACTAGATCTTGGTACCAGACCGTAACGATCAAAGTCGAATCGTGAACCTATTAATGAAGCGAATTCGATAAAACAACAACTAGTACCATAAAGAAGCGGCCATAAACTGGAGAGTCTGGCCCAATTCGACAGATCATTTAGGGTAGTTGAAATAACTGAATTTGGAGTTGTTTTACCAAGTAAAGGTGATTCCATAGAATCCATCACTGGCTTTATGCCATTTTCTACTTTATCTCTACCACCCAAATACTCGGAGGCTAAGACCATTCCAATGCTCCTCTTCGCCATGCATGAACTGAACCAACAATTGGGATAAGCACGAAAATCAAAGCTTCTATAAAGGTATATATACCCAATATATCAAAACTCATGGCCCATGGATAAAGAAAAACTGTTTCAACATCAAAAACAACGAAAACTAAAGCGAACATATAATAACGAATCCTAAATTGGATCCAAGCATCTCCCATTGCTTCTATGCCTGATTCATAACTAGTGAGCTTCTCCGGGCCCTCACTAATAGGGGCTAAAGCTCTGGAAATTAGGAATGCCAGAATAGGGATGAGGCTAGATATTGGTAAAAAGATCCAAAAAGTCTCATATTCAGAAAGTAGAAACATGAATAGACTCCTGTGAAATAGATCAAATTATTCCATTTTCCTGTAAATTGATTCATCACTCCTCCCCAAAGAACAATTGATTCTCATCGATCTACACAATTGATTCTCATCGATCTACATATTGCTGTCCATGGCTTATTCCAAAATTCATTCAATGAAATATTACTCGTATATGTGATATGTAGGAGTATTACGTGTTTATCCGGGATAAATCGACTTATTTCACCCAGAAGTAAAAAGTCTGGGTAATCCTTCCTCCCCCCCGTATCAGTCATTTATATACTCTCATTTACCGTCAAACAAGAAGAATTGATTCTTCTTAGAAATTGATATTACAATCACATATCTTGCACATTGGTTCGGCAAATTACACGCGATCCGGGTTGTAACGGGCCATCAGCATGGCCCGGTGTAATGCAAGGAAATGCCCAGGGATTCCTATAGGATCTTAAGATCTATTGTATGCTCTATTTCGATATTTTATATCTTGTCCATCAAAATATGGGTCTTTCTCAGCGGAGGGCCAGCCAGCCGTCATTTTCACTGATGCGTCGACAGGTTCGACTTCCATTTGCTTGCTCTATATCCAAATTCGTTTATACCCATATTCAGTTTATCTTTATACCAATATTCAGTTTATCTAGATATTCCATTGAACCCCACCCATCCATCTCTTATAACAAGGAAAAGGATTGTGCATTCAATTTGTAGAATTATGGCTTTTTCGGACCCATCTCACACGATTAGATTGCCCTTAGGGACAATCGAGTTCTTTGTCAGATACTTATGTAGGTAATAGGACAAGTGTATAAATTCTCAGGTTTGCGGATTCATCAACGGAAGAAAATAGTGAACATTTCACAGTATTGGGAGAAGATGAGAAAGAGGAAATCTCAGTTATCAAAGATTTGGAATGAATCTTCAAAGAATTGTAATGCGTGTCGATGCTTTGGTTCGTTATACAAATGATTCCAGGAGTAGGGTCCAATTGGATCGTCCATTCGTAGTATCCAAATCCATTTGTAGTACTGAAGAAAGATAAAAAGGATCAAGTGACCACGGAAATGAATGGGTCAAGCTCGCGGAGGATGAAGCTTTTTAATAAATGAACCTGACCAGTACTATGTGTTTAACATATGGACAGGTATAGAATTGATTCCGTTCGAGAATATGCCGCCGGATAAACTCTTTCCCCCGGAGCTTCATTCAGCAATATATTTATTGATCCACAGGGACGCCTATTTAAGACAAAAAGTGCTAAGGGTTATTTCCCCTATGGTCTAACGCTTGATTAATGGTCTGACCTTTGATTCAGGATCAAGACAATCGTTCCATTCCGGGAATATGAATTGGAATTCATAAGGGTCCTAGTCGATTTGTGCCTTGTTGACCTGGGCATTGAGTGACAAATACTACTTATAAATACTCAAGCAAGATTGATTGATGGACAATATCAAGCGATCCTGTAACTTCTGTTGATGTAACCGCGTTGATCGAACTGAACAAGTTTCTGGTCGTAAGGGTCCCTAGGTCAATATGATAAGGGCTCCAGGGCATCTTGTAATAGGAATCTTGAATAGAGCAATAAAACAATCCCTGTTCCAATCACGACGGTAGGGTAGAGCCAGTTGAACTGGAAGTGATCTAGAAGGATACTTCGAAGAACACGTTACGACCGATCCAATAGACCAATCGGGGAGAGAGATGGACGTTTATACATTTTGGGACAATTTGCATAATGGTTGGAAGGTAACTAATCCAGGTTATTCCGTCAGAAAATGGGGGAGAGAAATATAAAGATCTCGTATTTTACTTGGATAAGCCCATCCAAATTGGATCCTGATCTTCCAAGAGAAGGTCCACATCAATCAAATCATGGATGATGAGCGATCGGAGCGGATCGGAATAACAGAATGAGTCCTGTACAATAATGGAGAAATACCTAATCACTTGGTGGATGAATTATGCCAAGTTTCCGATCTGCCAAAGCATTCTCATTTTAGGTGGTGGATTCATTGGAATAAAAATTCCAACCAAATGACTCGATATGCTTGCTCATCTCCCGTTGAGACCTACGAGAGTACTTATTCTCGGGACGGTGCCCATCAATTATTCTCCACGTTATATAGTTATCAGACGCGCTTCTGATATGGATGAGATGATCGTACGTTTACCTTCGATCGGGGTAACAGTTGAATCTCCGTGGGTAATTCAGAGAAGTTCTCGTGATCCATCGTACGTATCGTATATCTACAAATCTACAATACAAATAATTAATCCTTTTCGAGCCTCACATTACTCGACGTGATCTCCGTACATGCCATACAAGTATTCTAGCTACTCCAAGGGGATGAATGGCATCGAGCCTTTTATTTGGCAATAAATTACGTTCAACTCTTAGGTATATGTTTATACCAATAAGGATGGATCTGACGCATTCAGGAAAACACCCGAGACCATATAGGAGGTATCTATAGAGCACACGTCTCTGATCCAGATCAAATGGTAATTTTGATCAGATCGAATAGACCCCCGAATCAGTCTTATCAAGGTTATCATATGATGAAACGTTATCCCATTCCGGATGAGATCGTTTCATTTCGACGAGAGATCAATTTGAAGAGAATAGTCATATTATCTCCATTCATCACCCAATCAACCTAAGTCTTATCGAGGTGTTCTAGATAGAATGAATTCAAATAGGAATCGGTCGAAGTCCCTTTCATGGAAGTTGAGTTCTTAAGTATGAGCTCAGATCAAATTCTATCCAATAGTGGGACTAATACAAACGCTTTGAATGAGCAATTGGGTACTAAAAATGTGAGGCATGGCGGGGGGCTTTCCAATCCAATATTGTATATAATAAGTATGCTCATAACTCTCATGATTACAGGATGAACTTTTCACGTTTTGTCAGCAGTTTTTGGATTTGGATATGCTTTTAGATGAACCATTCATAACTTATTGATATATTGATAGGATAAAAGTGATAGAGAATATCGTGATCCACAGATTGTCCTCTTTTCCTACGGTTCCAAGCTATCAATTTCATAAAGGCTGTTGATCAACACGTATTTCTTTGGATCTCGGGACATTTCGATGAACATTGTGCAAATACGGGTATGATATAGAATACTTAAAATCCGGGTATGATATATATATATATATGGAATACTTCAATCTTCTGCGTTCATTTGATCTACGAGTACCCCTTATATGAATTACGGCTTTGTCCCCCGTAAATTATGTCACGATTAGTTCCATTTCTGCAATATGAGCTATTTAGATCGAACAGATACTTTTCTAGATCTCCTTTGAGCCATCCATCATACTAGGAGTCCCCTGCATCTGTTAGATTAATGAGGTTCTGATGATCGATGCTAATTCTTATTTGACCGATCTATAATAGATCCAGACCTTACAGATGTAAGCTGGGACAAATCATTGTGTCCTTGCTTGGGGTTATCGGAGGTGTATTAATAATCCCTCGATAATGGGTGATAAGAGCATATCAACATGTCAGTCGTGTGTTACTTATTTTTCGATATCAATGAACAAGAGATCAATAAGTTTGATCATCTGATATCAAATCAATCTCGATCAATGAGGATCGATGATCTGCTCCGTTATCACGTTCCTATCGATCTTCATGGGCATATGATAATAGTTGATGTGATCCAAGAGACTCTTTAGGGCTGAGTCATAGGTAATAAGGGATATAAGGATAAAGAAGTAATATAGTAATACCAGAACTCAGTGGAACGTATAGGGCTATACGGGCTCGAACCGTAGACCTTCTCGGTAGAACAGATCAAAGTTCTTATTATCGAAATGATTTGAACTGTTCCAAAACCCAACATGCATTTTTCTTGCATTGGGCTCTTTCATTAACTAATAGATCGATCAGTTAGTCTGCCATTCTTTCCTTTCTAGAAGGATAAGAAGATGGCTCCGTGTGCTTCAAGTTATTCTTTTTCGGAAGCAATCCCAAAGTGATTCAAAAGGTTCCCTCGACGTAGGTCTGCCTCGTTCAGACACAGATTGACTCAAATAGAGCTCTCTATCGCTCTGAAAGTGAAATATGAGACTCCATACACCTCAAAGTTCATAAAGCGAAAAGAAGATTTTTGAGGTCCCCGTATTGTACTCATTATGCCTAGCATTGAATGAACTTGCGATTTACCATATCAACTAGATCCGGAATTGGAATCAGATCGAACCTCATCTTTGTCATGCTATTGTTCTCCCAGAGGAGTAAGACATCAATATTTCACACAAGATCTATTTCGTGGATCGGATGGATCGATGAACTCTCTTGAAAAGCATTGGCGCACGTGTAAACGAGGTGCTCTACCTTGCTGAGCTATAGCCCTTGCTATTACTAATGATACACCATACTAACCAAATATACTAACCAAAGGGATCCCCTTTTGTCAAGGTGGACATTACATGATCCAATACGTTCCGATCCTATTTATGCCGGCCGGGGCATATTGTTCATAAGTTAAATTCCATTTAGAATGTTTATAGGTCCAATTCTATTTATGATTTATTTATGATTATAAATGACCTACTTAACTCAGTGGTTAGAGTATCGCTTTCATACGGCGGGAGTCATTGGTTCAAATCCAATAGTAGGTAAAACTTATTAGATATCGAAGTCAATGACATCAAATAAGTTTTACCTACTATTTGACAAAATTGGAATAGAGAACCCATTTTTGATGATTATCCGAATTTATTACGTTAATTAGAGACGGAGGGCAAAATAGCACTGATAGCCTCTAATCGTGTCCTGGCTCTTCTAAGAGCTACATTAGCCTCAATCGCTTGTCTCTTGCCCTCAGCTCGAGCTAGGTCAGCTTCAGCTATTCGAACAGTTTCCTGAGCCTCTCGAGGATCGATGTCAATACCCTTCTCTGCATCATTTACCAATACGGTGATCTTATTATTGTCTATCCTGGCGAAACCGCCCATCAAAGCCATAGTCGACCATTGCCCATTGAGACGTATTTTTGTGATACCTATATCCAAAGCTGCAACAATTGGGGCATGATTTGGTAATACACCAATTTGACCACTATTAGTAGATAAGATGATTTCTTCAACTTCTGAATCCCAAACAACTCGATTAGGAGTCAGCACACGAAGATTTAGGGTCATTTTTTAAATTAACTCTCCACTTTTAAGTTCATAGCCTTCGCGGTAGCTTCATCAATGTTACCCACCAAATAAAAGGCCTGTTCGGGAAGACCATCCAATTCTCCGGAAAGGATCATTTGAAAACCTCTAATTGTTTCTACGAGACCAACATACTTACCCGGGGAACCAGTGAATACCTCTGCTACAAAAAAGGGTTGTGATAAGAAACGTTCAATTTTTCGTGCTCTTGCTACGGTTAAACGATCTTCTTCTGATAATTCGTCCAGTCCAAGAATAGCTATAATGTCTTGAAGTTCCTTATAACGTTGTAAAGTTTGCTTGACTCCTTGTGCAGTTTCGTAATGTTCCTCGCCCACAATCCAAGGTTGGAGCATGGTCGACGTTGAATCTAAAGGATCTACTGCTGGATAGATGCCTTTGGCAGCTAATCCTCTCGATAGCACGGTAGTAGCATCTAAATGTGCAAATGTCGTAGCAGGAGCGGGGTCGGTCAAATCGTCTGCAGGTACATAAACTGCTTGAATGGAGGTTATAGATCCCTCTTTAGTAGAAGTAATTCTTTCCTGCAAAGAGCCCATTTCCGTGCTAAGAGTTGGCTGATAACCCACAGCGGAAGGCATTCTGCCTAATAATGCAGATACTTCTGATCCCGCTTGGACGAAACGGAAGATATTGTCGATAAATAAAAGTACGTCTTGCTCATTGACATCTCGGAAATATTCAGCCATGGTTAGAGCAGTTAAACCAACTCTCATACGAGCTCCTGGTGGTTCATTCATCTGACCATAGACCAGAGCTACTTTCGATCCCGAGATATCTTGTTCATTAATTACTCCCGATTCTTTCATTTCCACGTAAAGATCATTTCCCTCACGGGTACGTTCCCCTACTCCGCCAAATACGGATACACCTCCATGAGCTTTAGCAATGTTGTTGATTAATTCCATGATGAGCACTGTTTTACCTACTCCAGCTCCCCCGAATAGTCCTATTTTTCCCCCGCGGCGGTAAGGAGCTAAAAGATCCACCACTTTAATGCCTGTTTCGAAGATTGATAATTTGGTATCCAACTGTATAAAGGCAGGAGCAGGTCTATGAATAGGAGATGTTGTGCGAGCATCTACAGGACCCAAATTATCGACGGGTTCTCCAAGAACATTGAAAATTCGTCCAAGAGTAGCTCCACCAACTGGAACACTCAGAGGAGCTCCTGTGTCAATCACTTTCATTCCTCTTGTCAGACCATCTGTAGCACTCATAGCTACAGCTCTCACTTTATTATTTCCCAATAATTGTTGTACCTCACAAGTAACACGAATTTCCTGACCAGCCATATCTTGGCCCTTAACTATCAAAGAATTGAATATATTAGGCATATTGCCTGGAGGAAAAGCTACATCCAGTACTGGTCCAATGATTTGAACAATACGTCCCACATTCTTTTCCACAAGTGTGGGAACCCCAAGAGCAAGAGGATTGGTTCTCATAATAATAATAAAAGAAGATTTGTTCGAATTGCTCGCTAATAACATTAAAAATGTTCGATATCGAGTCGATCAGTTCATGATGAATGAGAGTTACCACCTTGATCTACTTAGTGATATTTCGCTTATCAAGTTCAACTTTTATTTTGAACATGAAGTAGATGGATAAAGATCATGAGAAAGTTTTCGATTTGTCCATAACTAGAAACATTTCACCCCAGATTGCGTCCAGATCATCCATTCAATGCGGAACGGAACTTGGACCTTATTCATAATATTTCTCTCATCGGTTGTTGTTTCTTCCTTTCATACGCAACATACATCTATTTTTCTTTATTTTCGTTCCATATGTTTACTTTTACACCTACGGTTCACACATACATATATTATCTATTAGGGTAAAAGGTCGATTCGGTTCTTTAGATTCATTAATTAGTCTAATAGCTGGAAGGTCCTTGGGTCAATGCATGGAAGAACTTGAAAAGCAAAAATCGGGTTGCGTCATACATAAAGAACATTATACAATAATAGTGTATTTGGCAAATATTATATTATTGCCCAATAACGGACGACTTGAGTTAGTTCATGGTTCCGCAGGAGATTCCTGTGAAATCCTTTCTTTACGTTCGATCCGTGTCGAGCAGACCTCGTCCTTGCAAGAGTTATTAATTGATGAGTTGTAGGGAGGGACTTATGTCACCAAAAACAGAGACTAAGGCAAGTGTCGGATTTAAAGCTGGTGTTAAAGATTACAGATTAACTTATTACACTCCTGAATATAAAACCAAAGATACCGATATCTTGGCAGCGTTCCGAGTAACTCCCCAACCTGGGGTGCCCGCTGAGGAAGCGGGGGCTGCAGTAGCTGCTGAATCTTCCACTGGTACATGGACCACTGTTTGGACCGATGGACTTACCAGTCTCGATCGTTACAAGGGGCGATGCTATGACATCGAGCCCGTTCCTGGGGAAGAAACTCAATTTATTGCCTATGTAGCTTACCCCTTAGACCTCTTTGAAGAAGGTTCTGTTACTAACATGTTCACTTCCATTGTAGGTAATGTATTTGGATTCAAAGCCCTACGAGCTCTACGTCTAGAAGATTTGCGAATTCCTCCTGCTTATTCCAAAACTTTCCAAGGTCCACCTCATGGTATCCAAGTTGAAAGAGATAAATTAAACAAATATGGCCGTCCCCTATTGGGATGTACCATTAAACCAAAATTGGGTTTATCTGCCAAAAACTATGGTAGAGCAGTTTACGAATGTCTTCGTGGTGGACTTGATTTTACCAAAGATGATGAGAACGTAAATTCCCAACCATTTATGCGCTGGAGAGATCGTTTCTGCTTTTGTGCAGAAGCAATTTATAAAGCTCAGGCTGAGACGGGTGAAATTAAGGGACATTACTTGAATGCTACTGCAGGTACATGTGAAGAAATGATAAAAAGGGCAGTATTTGCCAGAGAATTGGGAGTTCCTATCGTCATGCATGACTACCTGACGGGAGGTTTTACTGCAAATACCAGCTTGGCTCATTATTGCCGAGACAATGGCCTACTTCTTCACATTCACCGCGCAATGCATGCAGTTATTGACAGACAAAGAAATCATGGTATGCACTTCCGTGTACTAGCTAAAGCATTGCGCATGTCCGGTGGAGATCATATTCACGCCGGTACTGTAGTAGGTAAACTTGAAGGAGAACGAGAAGTCACTCTGGGTTTTGTTGATCTACTGCGTGATGATTTTATTGAAAGAGACCGAAGTCGTGGTATTTATTTCACTCAAGATTGGGTATCTATGCCAGGTGTTCTGCCCGTAGCTTCGGGGGGTATTCACGTTTGGCATATGCCTGCTCTGACCGAGATCTTTGGGGATGATTCCGTACTACAGTTCGGCGGGGGAACTTTGGGACACCCTTGGGGAAATGCACCTGGTGCAGTAGCGAATCGAGTCGCCTTAGAAGCTTGTGTACAAGCTCGTAATGAGGGACGTGATCTTGCTCGTGAAGGTAATGAAGTGATCCGTGAAGCTAGTAAATGGAGTCCCGAGCTAGCTGCTGCTTGTGAAGTATGGAAGGAGATCAAATTTGAATTTGATACGATTGATGTATTGTAATTTAGTGACTCTCATCCGTTCGTTCTCCTAATCGAACTCGGCCCAATCTTTTACTATAAAGATTGAGCCGAATCGTAAATGGAGATTAGACCTATGCATAGATCCATATCTATCTATGTACATGTATAAATATGTGCATACCTATATGCATAAATCGACATCTTATTTACTCTTCCCAAGATCGAATGGCCCAAAGTTTATGAGAATGTTGTTGGTTAAAGAACCAATTTTATCCATACCTTAAATTGATCTTATGGATCATTCGATAGGGTTAGTAGCTCAGTGGATCAGAGCCCATGGTCCCGGACCATGAAGCCAAGGGTTCGAATCCCTTCTAGCCTATTTTGGGCATTGTCCCCCCTTGTTGTATCCCGTGTTGAGACATAGACCTTTCTTACAAAGATCTCATAGGTTCCATAAATAGGGAACGATCATATCGTAGGATCCTTCTCTCTCGGATTAGAATTACTCTTTCTAGTGGTATGAAATAGAATCTTTCTTGATAACCTTTATTGATAATCAAAGAAAAGGTTCTATCATGATCTCGGATCAATGCTCCGGATTACTACGAATGGGATGAAAATGATTCATCCCACTATTCATTCGGGAACGACCCTAAGACTAAGAATAGTCTAAGGCTTAATAGACTAATAATTGGATCTATCTTATATAATAAGACCCCTCATGGAAAAAAGAATTGCAAAGTAACGAGAGATCTCTTCCCTCTTTTATACTCATGTCTAGGGAGAACTCTATGTCCTTGAAAGAGTGGTTCGAAGAAAGGCGTAAAATAAGTGGATCAATCGAAGATCTGATCGAAAGGACTAGTAAGGACTATATCGTCAATGAGATGGACAAGAACAAGAATATAAAGATTGATTTTAATAACAGATTATGGGTCCAGTGCGACAATCGTGAGAACTTGCTCTATATTAAATATTTGAGACAGAATAAGAGTGTTTGTGAAGAATGTGGATATCATCTGCAAATGAATAGTTCAGATAGAATCGAGCTTTCAATTGATCATGGCACTTGGCATCCTATGGATGAGGACATGGCCGCCCCAGATCCGATTCAATTTCATTTCGAGGATGAGCCTTATATAGATCGTATCACTTCCTGCCAAATAAGGACAGGTTTAACCGATGCTGTTCAAACAGGCATAGGTCGACCAAATGGTATTCCTATCGCAATTGGAGTTATGGATTTTCAATTCATGGGAGGTAGTATGGGCTCCGTGGTAGGTGAGAAAATTACTCGTCTGATCGAATACGCTACCAAGGAATCTCTCCCAGTAATCATGGTGTGTGCTTCTGGAGGAGCGCGCATGCAAGAGGGAAGTTTCAGTTTGATGCAAATGGCTAAAATATCTACTGCTTTATATATCCATCAATTGGAGAAAAAGTTGTTATATGTATCAATCCTTACATATCCCACAACCGGTGGAGTGACTGCTAGTTTTGGTATGTTGGGAGATATCATCATTGTTGAACCTAAAGCATACATTGCATTCGCAGGTAGAAGAGTAATCGAACAAACATCAGGTCAGAAAGTACCCGACGGTTTGCAAGTGGCTGAGCATTTATTTGATCATGGTTCATTTGATCTGATCGTTCCACGTAGTCTTTTAAAGGGTGTTCTGAGTGAGCTATTTCAGCTTTACGGTTCAATTCCTTGTGAAAAAGAACGAACGTTAGGCTCAGTTTCTTGTAACGACCAACAATTATCAAGTTCAGCTCCTCGTAACGAAAGTAACAGTGATACAGTTTCCTCTCGCGTCGAAAATCGGAATAATCAATCTCAGATAATTGTTCCTCACCTCTCTTTAGCCAATTATTGATCCTCGATCCTACTATTAATAGGAACTCAGTATTAACAACTAAATAGTAACTAACCATTATAATGAACTAATTTGCTAACCATCGATATATGATAGAATCGTGAATTTTTTGCTCTCTGGAATTGGGGAAAAATTCCGGATCCATGTTCTTGCTACTATCTGATCAAATGTTATAATATGGATAAGTGCTGTGATAGATTTGTATACGTTTATTGAGTCCTAATACCAAAAATCCTCATTCATTATTGGCTTCGGATCTCATAGACATAAAAAAATAAGAATAATAAAAAGAATATCTTGGATTCGACGTAAAAGGATTTTTCGGAGACTCGTGAAAATATTTGACGGAAAAAGGAACAAGATTCTCGCGCATGTCTTTTATGGAGAGGGACGACTAGGCCCACTTATTTATTGGTCCTATAATCATCCCTTGTAATATAAATAAATATTTCATTAGGGTATTCGTTCTATGACAAATCCCAACTTACCTTCGATTTTTGTGCCTTTAGCGGGCTTATTCTTTCCGGCAATTACAATGGCTTTTTTGTACTTTTATGTTCAGAAGGACGAGATTTTATAAATCTGATTGGATCAGATCTCATAGATCAATTTGAATCTCTCAATTGTAGAACAAATGGGATATCTATCTGTTCCAGATGATCTGAGATGGGACTAATACTGCTCCGAACACGAACAAGATAGATATCTATATCTATCTATTGACATATGGATATGGATGTATCATGTGGTGCATATATCATATGTATGCATGTACGGATGCATAGCTATTTCTATCTCTATATGTATACATATCTATGCATATATGGAGATAGTCTTTCTATCTCTATATGTATACATATCTATGCATATATGGAGATAGTCTTTCTATCCCGCTGATCCGATGAGGTGTTGTTTTTGCAATTGATAAGTTAAAGACCAATTTACCAAAAAAATAGGAATAATGGGGAAATGGAAAGGAGAGAAATAAAGTAAATGTTCTTTTATATAAAGATTCTTTGATATGTATATAGCTTTTGATATGTATATAGCTAGTTAATAAAAGTTACTTCGGGAGCCAAAGGAGCCAAGTTTTGGCTATTCTCTCAAACCGAGTAGGACAAAATTGAAGAAAATTTGTTATGAATTGGCGATCTGAATGGCTCTGGATAGAACCTATAACAGGATCTCGAAGAACAAGTAATTTTTGCCGGGCTTGTATCCTTTTTTTTGGTTCACTAGGATTTTTATTGGTTGGAATTTCCAGTTATCTTGGTAGGAACCTGATACCTGTATTGTCATCTCAGCAAATACTTTTTGTTCCACAAGGAATTGTAATGTGTTTTTATGGTATTGCAGGTCTGTTCATTAGCTCCTATTTGTGGTGTACAATCTCGTGGAATGTAGGCAGTGGTTACGATAAGTTTGATAAAGAAGAAGGAATTGTATGTCTTTTTCGTTGGGGATTTCCCGGAAGAAATCGTCGTACTTTTCTTCGATTCCTCATAAAGGATATCCAGGCGATCAAAATGGAAGTTCAAGAAGGTCTTTATCCCCGTCGTGTCCTTTATATGGAAATAAAGGGCCAGCGAGACATTCCCCTAACTCGTACTGGTGAGAATTTCACCCTACGGGAAATAGAACAAAAAACTGCTGAATTAGCCCGTTTCTTGTGTGTATCAATTGAAGTAAAATGAACCAAGGGATGGATGTTTTCTCGTTGTTATTCGATATCTGAACGGACAGATTCATATGTACTGGAGAGAGGGAAGTTACAATGTAACTAAGATTTGTTTGGGAGAAATACCATGCAGTTCCCTCCCGCAAAGTAGTACTTATGCGGATGATCATATCGGTGCAAATTACTTTGGTGGTTCCCAAAGACTCCATATCGTTTTTTATAGGAGGCCTATAGAGCCAGTAGACGGATACGACATCAAAAGGAAACAATTACTAGATATGGCGTTCTCTCAAAAACGTCTTTGGCGAGCTCCAATCCCATATATGCGTACGGAATTAGAGAATCTCATATCCGGAATAGACTGTAGCCCTTTGGAGCACAGAATTGGTATTTTTAGACCCAATTTATTGAATGAGAATAGATTCTATCCCTAAGTTATCTCTCTCTTTTGCCAATCAACATTCGTCCCTTTCCTTTTCTTTTTATCTTCTTCTTCTTTTTTTATTATTTCTTTCATTCATGTCAACCGAACACCTCGAATTCCTATTTATCACTATTGAATTCCTATAGGATTCTGTCATATGTTCCGAATATTCCTCCCCTCCTCCCATTCCCAATCCTTCTCAAGAGCATTTGTCCGAGATCTCTGAGTGCAACTGGGAAAAGATCCGGAAAGGACCGATCCAGTGGTCAAGATCAAAATGATCTTCGAAAGAAGACTTCTTCTACTTTAAGTGATTTTTCCGGAAAGAGCCGGATAAGATGGAACAAATGAATAGAAATTTGGTCCGGATCGAAGCGATCTTCAATTCTTTATATACCTGGGGATGATCTTCTTCTTTTTTCTCCTTTTTTTATTCCGAACAACCCGTTCCTCATCTCATCCGAAGGATATTCTTTTTAAGGGTCGAACAATTACGCAGTAGATCCTGAATCTATAGGTCCCATACCTCGTTCTACAACTCGTACTTTATCCATATTTCGGACAGAGCTGACGAGTGAATCGGGTTCGTTAGCGATTCACGAATTGAAAGTGGCCAAATATAAAGCATCAGCTTCCCTACGATACCTTGCATGTTTGATATTCCTGCCCTGGGGGATCTCTGTTTCATTCCAGAAAGGTTTGGAACCTTGGGTTACAGATTGGTGGGATACTGGTCAGTATCGGGAATTTTATGATTATCTACAAGAGGAAAACGCTCTAGAAAGATTCGGAGAAATAGAAGAACTATTCCTGTTGGAGAAAATGGTGGAAGATTATTCAGAAACACATTCACAAGATCTTCATATAGAGATTCGCGAAAAAACGACCCAATTAGTCGAAATGTACAATGAAGATTTGATCCAGATCATCTCACATTTATTGGCAAATTTGATATGTTTTGCTACTCCAGGTGCTTATTTCATTCTGGGTAAGGAAAAACTTGCTGTTCTCAATTCTTGGATCCAAGAATTATTCCATAGCCCGAGCGATACGATGAAAGCTTTTTCTATTCTTTTAGTAACCGATTTATGTATTGGGTTTCATTCGCCCCATGGTTGGGAACTGATGATCGATTCGATCTCCGAAAATTATGGATTCTCCCATGACGAACAAAGAATATCTGGTCTCGTTTCAACTTTTCCGGTCATCTCAGATACAATTTTCAAATATTGGATCTTCCGTCACTTAAATCGTATATCTCCTTCACTTGTAGTAATTTATCATTCAATGAATGAATAAAGAATAGGTTGTTCTATCCGACAACGAGTGAATAGAAATTTGATTCTCGTGCGGAAACTAACTATTACAGATCTCCCTTTTCCTCTTTCTCTTCCTTTTCCTCTTTCTCTTCCTTTTCCTCCTTTCCCTCTCTCTCTCAGTGGGATACTTTTGATTTATTACTTTTGGGGTTAATATAATAGCGGGATTGCGGGCAGGTAACTATGATAGCTACCTACCCCCATTTATCGTAAAGAGATTTGAAACTAATAATCGAACCATGCGGAATATGAATACTTATGACTGGATGAAAAAGTGGATGACTCGATCAATTTCCATCTTGGTCATGATACATATGATAACTCGGACATCTATTTCAAATGCATATCCCATTTTTGCACAGCAGGGTTATGAGAATCCCCGAGAGGCAACCGGACGTATTGTATGTGCCAATTGTCACTTGGCTAAGAAGCCTGTGAATATTGAGGTTCCACAATCCGTGCTTCCTGATACCGTATTTGAGGCAGTTGTTCAAATCCCCTATGATATGCAAATAAAACAAGTTCTTGCTAATGGTAAGAAAGGGGCTTTGAATGTAGGAGCTGTTCTAATTTTACCTGAGGGTTTTGAATTAGCCCCTCCTGATCGTATTTCCCCCGAGATTAAAGAAAAAATAGGTAATCTTTATTTTCAGAACTATCGTCCTAATCAAAAAGAGATTATTGTAATAGGTCCTGTTCCTGGTCAGAAATATAGTGAAATTGTGTTTCCCATCCTTTCACCAAATCCTGCTACTAATAAAGAAGTTCACTTTCTTAAATATCCCATATATGTGGGTGGTAATAGAGGGAGGGGGCAAATTTATCCCGATGGAAGCAAGAGCAACAATACGATCTATAATGCTTCAGCAACAGGTAGAGTGAGCAAAATATTACGTAAAGAAAAGGGTGGATATGAAATAACTATCGATAATGCATCAGATGGTCGCCAAGTGGTTGATATCGTACCTCCAGGACCGGAACTTCTTATTTCCGAAGGCGAATTGATCAAGGTTGACCAGCCATTAACGAATAATCCTAATGTGGGTGGATTTGGCCAGGGAGATGCAGAAATAGTACTTCAAGATCCATTACGTGTTCAAGGTCTCTTATTACTCCTGGCATCTGTCATTTTGGCCCAAATCTTTTTGGTCCTTAAGAAGAAACAATTTGAGAAAGTTCAATTGGCCGAGATGAATTTTTAGGTTCATATATCTTCGAGATGAGGTTGACCAAAAGGTTTGGATCCCCGTTTTATTGGTGGCTGATGCAATCATATACAATTCAAATAATAAGGTCATGCCCCCTCGGAGATGGAGAGCCTTCAATATCATCATCATCTCCCTTCTCTTGTTCGTAGATAAGATATGAGTAATTACTAGATCTATCTATAGATATGTGCATTTCAAAATAGGGAGTGACTCAACAAGCACTGGAACAGATCATCAACTTGCCGAACGATCCTCTATTTGTATGCTACATGGTATATACCATATCCGTGCCATATAGCCTTTTTTATTTCTTATCCATTCATCATATCCAGAAGAATGATCCGAAGGATATCAAAGGGAAGGAGAAAAAAAGGAAGAGGGGGACTAAGCGATTTTGGGAAAGATTCCTATTCTCTCGGATCCTCAATCCTTTAAAGTTCATGAAAAAAGAAGAGCGGACGGATAGAAAGGGCAATACCGCTCATCGAGCAAATGGGGCTATCTAGCAAATTCATGAAAAGGGCTTGTTCCAGATAGAAAGGGGAAAAGTGCTATTTCCGACTTGGACCATAAGAACTAAAATTCGATATTCGCGCATTCGGATTATCGTAGTTCTAACTTTTGTAGGGATGATTTGCAGAATCTATCATTTTTGGAAATGAACAAAGGTCATGCATATTATGCGGGACGATCCACTTCTTAGTCATTCTTCCTACGGAGGAACAGTTGAAATGGATTAATTAATCCAATTAAATACGTATCAGAAGCGAAAGAATGGATTGGCTTATCACTTTACTAAAAGGCATTGGAGTAGCCGAAATAATCGTGTAATTTGTACAAATCTTCCGATTCATATAGAAGTAAATCTCGAAGATAGGTTTCAATAAGACCTTACCCTTCTTTTAACTCGAAGAAGGGCAAGGTCTTATTGAATCTTCGCTTTCACATGTATAGTCTTCTTCACATATGTTCAGTTCATTCCGTTACTATAGGGATGACCCTAATCCAGAATATGAACCGTAGAAGAATATGCCTATTAAACCAATCACAAGAGTACCCGTTACAGTACCTATCAGCCAAAGAGGAATCCTTCCAGTGGTATCGGCCATTTCTCTTGCTCCCTTTCACATTTTATTAAGTGGTCATGCTCAAGACATAAACAGTCGTAGATAATTATAAGTATCAGATCTCTCCGGATGAGATAAGAGAAGAGGATCATCACTGTTCTTAATTGAAAGAGTAATTAGAGAATAGAACAGCAAGTACAAAAATGAGTAACAACCCCCAGTAGAGACTAGTACGATTCAATTCAACATTTTGTTCGTTCGGGTTCGATTGTGTCATAGCTCTGTGATTTAGATAGAGTTTATCGTTGGATAAACTGCATTGCTGATATTGATCCCAAGAAAAAAACTGTAGGTACAGCTAGTCCGTGAACGGCCAACCATCTAACTGTAAAAATTGGATAGGTTCTATCTATGGTCATTGGTACCTCCTAAAAAGATCTAGTAAATTCATTGAGTTGCTCCAACGGATCGGAACGGCCAGTGATTAATGGAACCTCTTGTCGACTCTCTGTGAAATACTCGTTCGGCCGGGGGCTCCCAAATACATCGTAAGCTAAACCCGTGCTGACAAATAACCAACCCGCAATGAATAGGGAAGGTATAGTAATGCTATGGATAATCCAGTATCGAATACTGGTAATAATGTCAGCAAAAGAGCGTTCTCCCGTATTTCCAGACATGCTCAGCTCCGTATATTCTTGTACAGTCAAGGGGGAATTGATCCCATAAAAGATAGAGATTAGAAGATGGAGAATTACTGATATCTTCTCTAATCCTTGTTGGATTGTCAATCTTATACCAAGGGTATATTTAAGGTATATTGGACCGGTATAGCTAGCCTTCCTCTGACACAGCAATACAATTTTGATTTAGATCAGAAAGGAAGGGATATAATGATTCTGTTCCTCCAATTATTCCAGTTTCTTGTTTGGTCAACCCAATCAATCTCTTTCTTCTTTTTATTTTTCCCCACTGGGCTAGAATGATAAAATATCGTATGTCTCGGGATAATAATTCATATTGAAAATAAAATTCATACAGAGGTACAAATGAGTGGATCAATGAGATCTAGAAATGATGAATAAAAGGGATCCTCATATTCCTACACCTAAACGCGAAATTCACAAAGCTTTTCCTATGAAAACCTTTACTATGGCTGCACAAGAGGTTATTTCCGTTCCAATCTTTGGAATTGGAGCTACCAATTGTACAGAAAGAGGAACTATTCGAACGAGAAGAACAGTCTAAATAGTCGGATCGAGAGAGACCCGTAGTACAACCATTACATTATAGGTTCGATGATGCTTAGAAATACTCTCGACCAAATGGAATGCTTGATAGAGATACCGTAGGAATATTCCTTCGTAATATGCAGAACCATATGTGGAACGCAGGATGGTAATTGCTAGGCTTGGGACCATGAAACATTATACTCGATTTAGAACTCTCTTTCGGAAAGAGGAGAGAGGGGGATGGCATTCTTGTTTTCTTCCTTCGGGATATCGTCCTCAATCCCCTATTTGTATTACTGGAGTAACGGGTACGATTGAATCATTACCAGATTCCATGGTAAAAAAAAAAAAGATTAGAAAAATAATGCCAGGTGATCCGATCAGAATTATTGCCAACTCGTTTACCCCGTAGCTATCGAAAGAAGATTACGTTTAACAATTCGCAAAGAGGGTCAGTTGGTATTGGCGCTCTTCGTGGGTTGCTCAATGAATTTTGGGATCTTGAATCCCTTATCTGAGATAATGAATCTATTTTGATCAGATATTTCCTCTCGTCCATGTTTGTTCATAACAGGCATAGTGACTGGTCAATATAGGATTACGAATTGGTACCAATTTGGACAATTTATCTTTTGTATTCTCATTCTGTTCTAGGTTACGAAAAAGAAAATTTAGGTAATTGCCTCGTAAAGATATGTAGCAAACGTATTCCATTAAGTTTTTTCACGCCCACTATAGCTAGCTATTTCGGTTTTCTATTGGTTTCTCTAATTTTTACCTTAGCCCTATTCATCGGTTCAAGCAAGATACGACTTATTTGAAATCAAGAAGAAGGAAACCCTTTTGGTTCATTCGATATTATGATGATTCCGTTGCTTCTCCCAATGTTGATTTATAATCATTGAGATTCATAGCAATTCTAGGGTACTATCCGGGGTGGATATTACCCATATTTATTCCTCTGAATCGAAATGATTGAAGCTTTGCCATCTGGGATTGTGTTAGGTCTAATTCCTATAACTTCGGCCGGATCATTCGTAACTGCATATTTACAATACCGACGTGGTGATCAATTGGATATTTGATTGAGGAACATATTTTTTCATTGACCTCCCACTTATTCCAGGGGGGTCGGATTCCATTGATCGTTCCAACTGGAGCTATTGATGATCCATCAATAAAATTTGATACAATATGAAAAGAACCACGCTCTGTAGGATTTGAACCTACGGCATTAGGTTTTGGAGACCTACGTTCTACCGGACTGAACTAAGAGCGCTTTATTCTAAAAATATTCAGACGGGAGGTAAATAGAAACAGGTCTTTTGTACTCTCCAAAAACACTTTTGCATATGGTATGATTCAATCACTGATAGTTGATGTTCCATCCAAATAGATCCCTTATTATTATTATCTCTTTTCATCCCATAGGGAAAGGGATAGGTAGGGATGACAGGATTTGAACCCGCGACATTTTGTACCCAAAACAAACGCGCTACCAAGCTGCGCTACATCCCTTTCAATTGGTGGACAATGCTATTTTATACGATGAGATTCTTTTTTCCCACATTTCTTACGCTTTCATTATTTATTGGTCTTGTAAATGGACTATGTACATAGAGAATCTATCATCTAAAAGATGACTATTCATTCGCGATATTTGGTAATAGAACATCTTTTTCCTGTTCTAAAACTAGGAGCATCTCGTATCTCGGATCACTGTACATATCTCTTTCAGTTCCGAGTTTCCCGCACAAGTACAAGTGATCCATAAACACAGATGTAGCTAACCATATCATATAAGTACCACGATCAATGAGGAAAACTTCCAATGCGAGATATAAAGACATATCTTTCTACAGCGCCTGTGCTAGCTACTTTATGGTTTGGGTCTTTGGCCGGTCTATTGATAGAGATCAATCGTTTTTTCCCAGATGCTTTGGCTTTTCCCTTTTTTTCATTCTAGTTTTCCTCCAAAAGGAAAAGAGGAAAAATAAGAATATTATGCTGGATCACTCCTTTACTTTTCTTCTTGGGAAAATGAGATAAGTGAATTTGTTACCAAATCGATCCGAGTCCGAGAGTGGAATGGGGGGTCAATCTCAATATAGGTATAGAGGCTCTTTCTATAAAAATTGTGAGTACCATTGAAAACTTCTGATTCAATATTTCATTATGCATTACAATAAAGTTATGCATTACAAGAAAGAATAATAAAAGATTTAATTATCTGATCCCATCTATAAACTTCTATCTCTTTCTATTCCTTTTTTTTTTTTTATTTTTATTTTTCCAGATCGAAAAGTGAAGTAGACTTTATATTCGGAGTAAGCTTATGGCCAAAGGTGGAGATGTAAGAGTAACAATTACTTTGGAATGCACTAGTTGTACCCGAGATAGTGTTGAGAAAAAATACCCGGGTGTTTCTAGATATACTACTCGAAAGAATCGACGCAATACACCTATTCGATCGGAGTTGAAGAAATTTTGTCCCTATTGTTATAAGCATACTATTCACGGAGAGATGAAGAAATAGATCGAACGCACTATTCACAGGGATAGGAATCAATCACAGATATATAAAAAGAGAGAGAAAGGGGGGGGGATTGATTCAAATAAGATTTGGAACAAAACGGTATTGTAGGAAATGAAGATTTGTAATCTATAAGGATTGAAATCAGATTTTGAAGAAAATAAATAGTAAAAGAAATAGTATTTGAAAGGTTCATGAAACAAACTATGGATAAATCTAAGCGATCCTTTCGTAGACGTTTGCCACCAATTGGATCGAGAGATCAAATTGATCATAAAAATATGAGCTCAATTAGTCAATTTATTAGTGAACGAGGAAAAATATTATCCGGACGGGTGAGTAGATTGACCCCGAAACAACAGCGCCTAATGACTATTGCTATTAAACGAGCTCGTATTCTATCTTCGTCACCTTTCCTTAATAATGACAACTAATTTGATCCCTAGAAATGAGCCTGCTCTTTGATCAAATCAGAGCTGGAATATCTGTTTGATAAAGATGAAGATCTCATTGTCTAAAAAATCGAAAAAAAAAAATCGAAATGGGTCTGTTCGTTTTTCGATATTTATCAATTTTCGATGTCTCTACCTTCCCGGAGGGAATTCTCCGGGGATTCCGTTCCACCTATTTTATCATTCGATAATCTTGTTCAAGATCGTGGAAAAGCAATTATTATCTAATACAGCGATTTGCGCAAGTATTCTGCGATTTGAAAGCAACTGCTTTTTATACAAATATCGGATAAATTTGTTATAAGAGACCCCATTATTGCGGGCTGCTGCATTGATCCGAGTAATCCACAAACGACGAAAATCTCTCTTTCGCTTACCGCTATCTCTATGAGCAGAAACTAAAGCTCTAATTCTTTGTTGGTCAGCAGTTCGAAAAAGTTTCGAATGAGCTCCCCGAGAGCCTGATGCAAATGCAAGAGTCTTTTTTCGACGTTTCCGAGCTATATATCCACGTTTAATTCTGGTCATTGAAGTTTACTCTTATAAATCACTAATTGATTTATTATCAGTCATTCTTTGATTTGATCCATTAAGAATAGAACTGGTTCTTCTAATGTATAAAATAGAGATTCCAATGGCTTTTGCTACTGTAACCTTCCTAACCATAATTCTTTTTTCTCTTGGTTAGGCACCCTCTTGGTAAGCGGGGGATGGGACCTCGCACTAAGAAAAGAAATCATGGGTTCCATCGTTTCTATGGTTCTTCCTTTAACGGTGAGGTCCCCTCTATACGCCGGAGCCTTTCATTTATGAAATACGAGATGAGGATGTTATTGGTAACTTGTACAGTTTACCATCTCCAGCTAGCTCTACCCCGAATTCTCCAAGTAATAAGCCCTCCCGCGATAAGATTTATCCATACAGTAACGACATAAAATTATGAGGGTTGGTTGGGTAGCTGACCTTGTCAGTCCGTTCTTGCGGCAATATGAGCATAATTGCTTATTAAATTTGCATTATTTTCCCCGCTCAATGGATTGATGACCATTCGCTACCAATGGGGAATTGCTTTTCATCCCACATCAAGGTGATTGGATTTGCACCAATGGAAAACCATAAAGATCATCCCCGATAAGGGTAGATGATAGATCTGTGCCTTGCTGCAGTAGGAGAGTTATTCTGCTATAAAGATCTCCTAGTCTGCTTCAGCTTTTGATCCGAACGAGTCGCACATACACCCTAGTACATACTCCTCCACGCTGAGGACATCCTCGAAGAGCAGGAGATTTTGTTCCATTTGCTATTGGCTGTCTCGTATTTCTAATGAGCTGTTGAATAGTTGGCATTTTGGATCGTATGCGGAATTGACTGGTTTAGATCGATCCTAACCATATTAGGTCATTATGAAATGAATCACTCTCATTTTCCCCCTTCTCCCGGGAAGGAAAATAAGGGATCAAATTTGAAGTTCATCATCAAAATAAATTCACAAGAGATCTCCAGTATTCTCTACCGCTACGAGGTCAACAATGCCGTAAGCTTGGGCTTCTGTTGCTGACATAAAAACATCTCTTTCCATGTCCCCGGAAATGACCCATAAAGGTTTGCCTGTTCTTTGTACATAAACATTCGTAATGCTATCGCGAAGTTTCAATACCTCTTCCGCTTCCATGATGCATTCTCCTGCTTGTCCATCATAATAAGAACTAGCAGGTTGGTGGATCATAGCCCTGAGAATAGATGATCGTTTCCTTGATCTCGGGGAATTGGGAAATAAATCGAATTAATCGACCGTACAGGCATTCTTGTGCATACGGCTCCATAATAGATCTCATCCCATTTCGAGTCAAACTGAGAGAAATACAAATGTATAAGACCCCAATATTCGGAGATCTATTTACCATCTTTTTCCCTAGGATAATAGAGATACTACGATGGTTCCGTTGCTTTATATATCTATCTTTCGATCTAGCAATCCCAAAGTTTTTTCTGATGGAATCTAATCGAGATTCTATATTTTAGGAATAATTTTATAAATATCCGAATAGAATCTTGGTGCAAGAACAAAAGGGGTTATGACGCTAAAATAGACCCATGCCACGATCACGATACATAAGATCGAATTGATCAAAAAATCGGGAAGAGACTTTGTTCTACTATCTCGATACGTAATTCTATTCCGAAAGAACAAAAGATGATGTTTGTATCGAGCTCGAAGTGCCATGCTATTATTACCTTTTATTTGGCGAAGGCATAGTCTTTTTACACCGCTCCTTCTCCAATCAAAACTCATTGGCGCCAAGCGTGAGGTAATGCTATACGTTTAGTAATTTCCCCCCCAGTTAGGACAGAAGATCCCATCGAGGCAGCTAACCCCATGCATATTGTATGCACATCTGGTACTACAAATTGCATAGCATCATAAATAGATATTCCCGGTATCACTGCTCCACCGGGAGAGTTAATATATGGATATATATCTTTATTTTCATCTTCTCCATTCAGATACATCATGATACCAATGAGTTGATTTGCGATCTCGTCATCGACCTGCTGACCCGGAAAAAGTAATCTCTCTCGATAAAGTCGGTTGATTAGGATAGTGAAATAGCTCTTCTATTCTTCCTTAAGAACCGTACACGCATCTTTAAATGCATACGGCTCAAGCGATTGTGAAAAGTTATTGATCGATGTGTCGATCCCAGACCCCTTTCTTTTTTGCGAGATCTTATCTAAAAAAAAAAGCCATACCATACATATCAGATTTTTTTTTTTTCATAACCTTTGGTTCAAGTTCGTCTTCTCCCTGAGAATATCATTCTCTAAACTTATTGAACTACCTCTTAATCGATGTATCGCTCCATTGAAATCCAATCGTTCTGGTCACAGCGAAAATTCTCTTGTTCTCAAATAGGTTTTTGAGACATCTTTAGGTTCATGCTCTACTCCGGGGAAGCATCTGCCCGAGTTTCATTCGTACATATAGGACAAGTAAACCTACTGCCCCATTTTTCTCTTTCCGATCCGCTCCATGATTCATGTCAAATAGATTCTATTACTCCATTTATTGATAGTTCCAAATCACTCATCGATATGGGTTCTATCTAGGAATTCTAGACATATCACCAATTTGGTATTTTTTTAACGGAGCCTTAATACTTTATTGGTCCGAGCTAACCATGGATTCTCATGATTGATAGTCTCTTTCCTCCTAAATGATCTAATCGCACTTCACGCTCTAGATTATTGATAGTTGAATCGATCCTGAATGAAGCAGGAAATATCTCATCGGGAGAGATAACGGGGAAATCCCGTATAACCCAATATGTCCGACAAGTCGCACTATACGTCGACCCAAACTGCATCTTCCTCTCCAGGGATCCGAAAAGGAACTTTTGGAACACCAATGGGCATTTGTTTTGATAGAGAAAAGTGAAGCACTATACTCTAATATGGAAACGTGAAGTATAAGAAGAGATGAGCTTCTAGGACGTGTTTATGACACGATGATTATATCATATTTGGTCCATAAATTCAAAAGGAAACCTCGTTCTCAAAATAGAATATCGTTCATAGAAGAACTAAAAGATCAGGGAAATCTAGTTATTTTGTTTTGCAATTTAGTTTGTTCAAAAAATGAACAAGTATTGTATTTATGCGCTCGATCGGTATAAATGGGTCAAAAAATGAACAAGTATTGTATTTATGCACTCGATCGGTATAAATGGGACCAATCTCCGCATTGTGCGTTGTGCATTGGTGCATATAAATGATAAAATATCTACGCTCTCTCTGCTATTACGAACGGAGTTGTTCCGGAACTGCTCCATTATTAGCAATGACCTCGAATAGATGTTAACCTTTGAGATGATCCGATAAAAGTTTAGCTCCATAGCGTGGTCTCTTCTAATGCGAGAAAGTTACATAGTGTCTACTTTTCTTTGATAAAGGGGTATTTCCATGGGTTTGCCTTGGTATCGTGTCCATACTGTCGTATTGAATGATCCTGGCCGGTTACTCTCTGTACATATAATGCATACAGCTCTAGTTTCTGGTTGGGCTGGTTCAATGGCTCTGTACGAGTTAGCAGTTTTCGATCCATCCGATCCTGTTCTTGATCCAATGTGGAGACAAGGTATGTTCGTTATACCTTTTATGACTCGTTTGGGAATAAACGAGTCATGGGGTGGGTGGAGTATCACCGGAGAAACTGTAACTAATCCAGGTATTTGGAGTTATGAAGGTGTGGCCGGGGCGCATATTGTGTTTTCTGGCTTGTGCTTTTTGGCAGCTATCTGGCATTGGGTCTATTGGGATCTAGACATATTCTGCGATGAACGTACGGGGAAACCCTCTTTAGATTTGCCCAAGATCTTCGGGATTCATTTATTCCTCTCAGGAGTAGCTTGTTTCGGATTCGGGGCGTTTCATGTAACGGGTTTGTATGGTCCTGGAATATGGGTGTCTGATCCTTATGGACTAACTGGAAGAATACAACCTGTAAATCCGGCGTGGGGAGCTGAGGGTTTTGATCCTTTTGTTCCGGGAGGAATAGCTTCTCACCATATTGCAGCAGGTATATTGGGTATATTAGCGGGTCTATTCCATCTTAGTGTTCGCCCCCCCCAACGTTTATACAAAGGATTACGTATGGGGAATATTGAAACTGTCCTATCCAGCAGTATTGCTGCTGTGTTCTTTGCAGCTTTCATTGTTGCTGGAACCATGTGGTATGGCTCCGCAACTGCCCCGGTTGAATTATTTGGTCCTACTCGTTACCAGTGGGATCAGGGATACTTTCAACAAGAAATAGATCGACGGGTTCGTGCTGGTTTGGCCGAAAATCTAAGTTTATCGGAAGCTTGGTCCAAAATTCCCGAGAAACTAGCTTTTTATGATTACATCGGTAATAATCCAGCTAAAGGAGGGTTATTCAGAGCGGGTGCGATGGACAATGGAGATGGAATAGCTGTTGGTTGGTTAGGACACCCTATCTTTAGGGATAAAGAGGGGCATGAGCTTTTTGTACGTCGTATGCCTACTTTTTTTGAAACATTTCCAGTAGTTCTGGTAGATGAAGAAGGAATTGTGAAAGCCGATGTTCCTTTTAGGAGAGCGGAATCAAAGTATAGTGTCGAACAGGTAGGTGTAACTGTTGAGTTCTATGGTGGTGAGCTTGATGGGGTTAGTTTTGGTGATCCTGCTACAGTGAAAAAATATGCTAGACGCGCTCAATTAGGTGAAATCTTCGAATTAGATCGCGCTACACTGAAATCCGATGGTGTTTTTCGTAGCAGTCCAAGGGGTTGGTTCACTTTTGGGCATGCCACATTTGCTCTTCTTTTCTTTTCCGGACACATTTGGCATGGTGCTAGAACTTTGTTCAGAGATGTTTTTGCTGGTATCGACCCGGATTTAGATGCCCAAGTCGAATTTGGAGTATTCCAAAAACTGGGAGATCCAACTACTAAAAGACAAGTAGTATGATATGACATTGTTCCAATCTATAGTATCGAGAGATTCCACTGAAATGGAATATTCATTTTCAGAGAGATTCAAAGTCTTTCTATTTTTCTCCTTTTTGGTAAAATAATTTCAATCGGTATGAAAGCTATCCCCACAATTAATTGTAAATTACGATCGAATCTATGGAAGCATTGGTTTATACATTCCTGTTGGTATCTACCTTAGGGATAATATTTTTTGCTATTTTCTTCCGAGAACCACCCAAAGTCCCGGATAGGGGGAGTAAATAAGTTTTCTTCCCTGAACCCTCATTCTTTTTATCAAAATAATGACCTTCCCATATAGGAAGGTCGTTATTTCAACTAGTCTTCGTGCTCTTCGAAAGGATCTCTGAGTTGTTCAGAGGGTTGCCCAAAGGCGGTATATAGGGCATAACCAGTAAAGCTCACAAGTAAACGAGATATGGAGATGGCGACTAAAGTTGCAGTTTCCATCGTTAGGTAATTCCAAAATCATGGTATATTTACAACATAACTGTATACAAAGTTAACAGATCTCAACCAATGCAATAAGGGTTATGGCTACACAGACTATTGATGATACTTTCAGATCTGGGCCGAGACGAACCATTGTAGGAAATTTATTAAAACCACTTAATTCGGAATATGGTAAAGTAGCTCCCGGGTGGGGAACTACTCCTCTTATGGGTGCTGCAATGGCTCTATTTGCGGTATTCTTATCTATTATTCCGGAGATTTATAATTCTTCCGTTTTGTTGGATGGGATTCCAGTAAGCTGGGGCTAGAAGACCCAGAGTATCCGCCCGGATCCCCAGTTTTCAATAAAATGGCTGAGGGATCCAAATAGAGCTATCGGATAGTTTCAGGTTCTAGGTCATTTCGTTCCGGTAGTTCGATCGTGTAACTCCTCTCTTTAAGGATTTCTGGAACATGGGTGTGCGACTTGTTAAAATTGATCTATATTGATAGTACAGAAGACTGGTCTGTCATCTTCATGGAGATGGTCCTACCTCGTCGGATATAAATCGAATATTTAGTATCCGGAGCACGAGGTATATAAGATATATTCAGGAAGATCTGAACTATGGTTTGTACTTGTCATTTAGACCTCGTCACCGGGCTTCTAATAATTCAAGATAGGTATTCCTGATCAAAAATTGAATGATCTATCTTCCCTCAGAACTAAGCTGGCTCTGATTGAATAAGGAGATGGTATCTCATTTTTCTTAGTTAGCATATTTCGTTGAGTAAGTGACGATCGAAAGGTTATTACCCAGAGGACTTTTAGGGGATTCAAAAAGATCATCGGGGTATAATATAAATCTTAGGTTTGGATCGATACATCTATTAAGATCTCGACAAGATAATTCCTATCAATTGCCCAAGACTATCTTTTTTACAGTAAATTGATATCGCAAGTAGGGTGAAAGATCGTTCGAAAGGCCTATAGCGATCCATTCAACATAAGAATGAGCCGACTTGAAATTTTGGCACTGCGAAGTATTGCTATTGCGGGAGATGATCATTCTGAATTCTTCTCATTCATATTCCCAGGGAACGAACTGATAGTTTCTAATTGATCTATTCGTTCCCACGAGTATTTGGGTGTTCTTGCTTGAGCCGTACGAAGAGAAATTCTCATGTACGGTTCTTGGGGGGGGGATTTCAGTTTACCTATCTCGATAAAGTATACGATTGGTTCGAAGAGCGTCTCGAGATTCAGGCGATTGCGGATGATATCACCAGTAAATATGTTCCTCCTCATGTAAATATATTTTATTGCCTAGGGGGGATCACGCTGACCTCTTTTTTGGTACAAGTAGCTACTGGTTTTGCTATGACTTTTTACTATCGTCCGACCGTTACAGAAGCTTTTGCCTCTGTTCAATACATAATGACCGAGGTAAACTTTGGTTGGCTAATTCGATCAGTTCATCGATGGTCGGCAAGTATGATGGTTCTAATGATGATCTTGCACGTATTCCGTGTTTATCTCACAGGTGGATTTAAAAAACCTCGTGAATTAACTTGGGTTACAGGTGTAATTCTGGCTGTATTGACCGTATCTTTCGGTGTAACTGGTTATTCTTTGCCTTGGGATCAAATTGGTTATTGGGCAGTCAAAATTGTGACCGGTGTGCCTGAGGCTATTCCTGTAATAGGATCTCCTTTGGTAGAGCTACTGCGCGGAAGTGTTAGTGTGGGTCAATCTACCTTGACTCGTTTCTATAGTTTACACACTTTCGTATTACCTCTTCTTACTGCTGTATTTATGTTAATGCATTTTCTTATGATCCGCAAGCAAGGTATTTCAGGCCCTTTATAGAGAGGAAAGATAGATTTGAATAAGTATTCATAACATATTGTTTTGAGTAATGATAGTAATATCTCATTGCCATGAATATTTCTTATTGGTAATAAGAAAACATGTTCCTCGGATCTTTTCTTTCAATCTTGAAGTATTATTCATCCGATACGAATAGTTGAAGTAGATTCTCAGACGGAGAAGATGGATTATGGGAGTGCGTGACTTGAACTCTTTATTGGGCCGTGCAGATATATACTTCGATCTGCCACATCAAAATTCATAACGAGATGTGTCTCTGTCCCAATTTCCTTATCAGAAATAGGAAGTTTAAAACCTGGGCAAAAAAGGTATCGGTCGGTCCGTTTAAAGAGAATTCTTTCTATGATCAAATTCGAATTAGGAAAGGCTCCGTGAGATCCAGTAGAATAAGGTAAGAATGTAACATGATCAAGAATTGGATCATATTACTTCTCCTTCTTCATAGTGTGAAAATGCATCCATTTCTCTTGCATTCATCTAAATAGGGAAGACTATCGGAGTAAGAGAAGAGATCTGAGGAATAAAAAAGGCCGGATCAGTAACAAGTCAATACCTTGTATATCACGAAACTTTGGAGGTCTGTTCATGAAGATAAACACGGATTACGAGGGATAAGATGGTCCAAAAAGCGCATCGATCATGATCGAATTTGTAAGCTTACTTGGGTACTGAGTATTCCACTGGGGGGGATCGGATCACCTAAAATGGATGATTATAGATATTATTGGTTCCTATTACCACGCATGATATGTCCCTCATTACGGAGAGTCATATATGCAGATATCTATAGAGATATATAGATCTCTCTAATTCCTTTAGTTATCGCTCGAGCCGGATGATGAAAAATTATCATGTCCGGTTCTTTTGGGGGGATAGATCCATAAAGATTTACCTATCCTAATAACAAAGAAACCTGATTTAAATGATCCTGTATTAAGGGCTAGATTAGCTAAAGGTATGGGACATAATTATTATGGAGAGCCCGCTTGGCCCAATGATCTTTTATATATTTTTCCAGTGGTAATTTTAGGTACTATTGCATGTACCATAGGTTTAGCGGTTCTCGAACCATCAATGATTGGTGAACCAGCAAATCCATTTGCAACTCCTTTGGAAATCTTACCCGAATGGTATTTTTTCCCCGTGTTTCAAATACTTCGTACAGTACCTAATAAATTATTGGGTGTCCTTCTAATGGCTTCAGTACCCGCGGGATTGTTGACGGTACCTTTTCTAGAGAATGTGAATCAATTTCAAAATCCATTTCGTCGTCCAGTAGCTACAACAGTCTTCTTGATCGGTACTGCAGTAGCCCTTTGGTTAGGCATTGGGGCAGCGTTACCTATCGATGAATCTTTCACTTTAGGTCTTTTTCAAATTGATCCAACCGTCAAATACTGATATATTTAAATATTTTGTTCCTATATCTAGGGAGTAATTGTTTCAAACCAAGTTCTCCCTAGATATATCCATCTCGTCCGTCAGAGATCTATTTTGAATATTCCACGAAATAGAGGTTATGTTGAACATTTGAAATGGGGTTATTCTCATTACTCTCTAAATAACTTGGGAAAGGGGAATAAATGGAAGAAGTAAATGGAACTCTTTAATGAATCTGAAACTTATTCCTGGGTAGATCAACTGCAAAACGTTTTTGAAGAACTTCCGATACTTGTTCGACAGATTTCTTTCCGAAATGTCCAATTCTCATTAGATCTTCCTGACTGTAATTCAATAGGTCTGATAATGTATGTATATTGACCCTCCCAAGGCAGTTATAGACCCTAGGAGGTAATTCTAATTGGTCAATAAAAATATGTTTGAATGCAACTTCTTCTTCCATTCTCTCTATATCAGTCGATATATTGGAAAGGGGGAAGAAGGGCATATTATGCCCATTCTGATTGTCCATTCCATCGATGTTCTGTTCTTCTGCACGCAGAAAAGGAATGAATAAGTCAATCAAATTACGAGAAGCTCCGTAAAGTGCTTCTCTAGGAGCTAAACTTCCATTCGTCCATATCTCGAGAAAAAGTATTTCTTGTATGTCATTTCCGTTCCCGTAGGAATGAATACTATAATTTGCGTTTCGAACAGGCATAGATACGGCATCTATAGGAAAAACCCCATCCTGATAATTATTCGGACTCTGTATACGATATCCACGATCTTTCTCGATCCATAATTTTATATCAAAAGTAATTGATTTGGTAAGGCTAGCTATATGTTGTGTAGCATCAATTATTTTCACAGAGGGTGGTAACATGATATCTTGAGCGGTTACATTTCTGGGTCCGACGATACAGATAGATGCTTCTCGAGTTCCGTACGGATCACTTCTAAGTACAATTTCTTTCAGATTGATTGAAATGTCATGTACTGATTCTTCAATACCTATCATCGCGGAATATTCATGTGTTACCTTTTCCAATTTTGCACGTGTGATACACGTTCCTTCTACTTCTCCAAGTAGAGCTCTTCGCATCGCGATGCCTATCGTACTAGCTTGACCTTTTTGAAGTGGAGATAGAGCGAAGCGACCATAATGAAGACGTTTACTGTCCGCTCTGGATCCAATGCACCTCCACCGCGGTGTCTGAGTGGAGACTAAGATTTCATCTCGAATCATACTGAGATTCTTTGATCAGATCATTTGATCATTTCTCTCTCCCGGAATTCATTTGATCCCTACACACGTCTCTTTTTGGGAGGTCTACATCCATTATGTGGCATAGGGGTTACGTCACGTACAAAGCTTAATAGTACACCACTTCTACGAATAGCTCGTAATGCTGTATCTCTCCCTGGACCAGGGCCACTTATCATGACTTCTGCTCGTTCCATACCTTGATCCATTAACGTACGAATAGCATTTTCTGCTGCAGTCTGAGCAGCAAATGGTGTACTTCTTTTCGTGCCCTTGAATCCGCAGGCACCAGCAGAAGACCAAGAAACCACCTGTCCCCGTACATCCGTAACAGTAACAATGGTATTGTTAAAACTTGCTTGAACGTGAATAACTCCTTTGGGTATTCTACGTTCATTTCTACGTGAACCAATTTTTCTTATAGGTTTTGACATATTCATTATTCCATATCTATGGTTCGGTAAGATAGATATCTATTCATTTTATATCGAAATAGATCTTTCATTTCTGCATTTGTTCCTTGATGTAGAGAAGGATTACCCCTGTCTCTGTTTATGTCTCGGATTGGAACAAATTACCATAACTTGTCCCCGCCTACGAATTAGTCGACATTTCTCACGAATTTTACGAACAGAAGCACGGATTTTCATGTTTGTGGTCCTTCAATTTTGAATTGATATAATTAATCATATTACATTTTGTTTTCCAAGAAATAAGGGTTCTCTAATTCATGAGCCTAAATATTGATCCCTACCAGATGCTCAGGGGGTGATCCAATCATTTGAAGATTTGTTGCGAAGTCGATAAATTATACGCCCTTTGGTTAGATCATAAGGGCTCAATTCGACCTTGACCCTATCCCCTGGTAGTATTCGTACATAATTACGTCGAATTCTCCCTGAGATATGGGTTGGAACCTGACATCCGTTATCTAAACGAACTCGGAACATACCGCTGGGAAGTGATTCAGTAACTGAACCTTCCACATCGATCAAATCTTGTTTATTCATTTTTTGAAAATCTCCTTGAGAAATCAACTAACGTGGATAAGGATGAATGTTATCATCTATAAGGATGAATGTTGTCATCTAACTTGCTTTTCCCTTTCATAGAGACATCCTCCAGAATAAATAGTTCTAGACAAATATTCAGATAAATTACCGTACATAACATAATATTTCTCCTCCGATTCTTCTCCGCCGAGCCTCTCGATCCGTCATGATTCCTTGAGAAGTAGAAAGAATTACGACCCCCATTCCACCTAGAACTTTAGGAACTTTTTGATAATTGGAATAGATCCTCAGACCAGGTTTGCTAGTGCGCTTTGAAGTGGTTATATATGTCTTTTCCTTCCTTCCCCTATATCTCGAAGTTAAAACCAAAAAAGATTTTTGACCTTCCCGGTGTTCTCTAACGTCTTCTATAAAACCTTCCTGTAGAAGGATTCTTACAACGTTTTCGGTAGTCTTAGTAGCTATTATTCGAACTGTTCTTTTTTTTACTATATCAGCGTTTCTTATAGAAGTTATTATATTGGCAATAGTATCGTTACCCGTGAGAACTAATTATTAGGAATTTACGGTCTCGATATAAAAGGCATGTTCAATCTTCTTCGAGGAATATGCCTGAGATGCAACCTATAAATTGATCTACTTATGTACCATTACACGATTTATGAGTACTTATAAGACTTCGGGAGCCAATGAGACTATTTTGGCAAAATTCAGCTGTCTCAATTCCCGAGCAACTGAACCAAAAACCCGAGTTCCCCTTGGATTTCCTTCCTGATCAATGACAACTGCTGCATTGTCATCAGATCGTATTATCATTCCATTGTCACGTTCAAGTTCTTTACAGGTGCGTACAACTACGGCTCTTATTACTTCTGATTCTTTCAAGGGCATATTTGGCACTGCTTCTTTAATTATAGCAATGATAACGTCACCAATATGAGCGTATTGACGATTGCTAGCTTTTAGAACCCGGATGCACATTAGTTTTCGGGCTCCACTGTTGTCCGCTACATTTAAATAAGTTTGAGGTTGAATCATTCTTTCTCCAATAATTTTGTTCTCCGGCGAAGGAAATGAAAAAGAAGATATCTAATCGACGAACAAACTAGGAATCTTCTTTTCCATTTCTTTTCCATTATAAATATCTCTTTGGTTCAGTATTTAAATAGGTGAAGCAGTAACAAATCGAGTACGTATAGGCATTTTGTATGCAGCTAGTGAAATAGCTGCTCTAGCTACAGTTTCTGATACTCCGCCCATTTCATAAAGTATTCGATAGGGTCTGACGACGGATACCCAATATTCGGGAGATCCTTTCCCCGAACCCATACGTGTTTCTGCAGGTCTCATTGTAATAGGTTTGTCGGGAAATATGCGTACCCATATTTTTCCCCCACGACGGGCATAACGAGTAATTGCTCGTCGTCCCGCTTCTATTTGCCCAGATGTGATCCAAGCAGGTTCAAGAGCCTGAAGAGCGAATCTACCAAAACAAATACGATTGCCCCGCCGATGAGATACTCCCTTCATTCTCCCCCTGTGTTGTTTACGAAATTTTGTTCTTTTGGGGTTATAGTCGATGATAGTATATTGATCCCATCTCTACTTCAGAACCGGACATGATAGTTTCCTCTCATCCGGCTCCTTGTGAATAACATATGTAAAATTGGACGATCAATGTGCATATGATATGTGTTATATAGGAATAAGCTATAGGTATAAGTATATATCTACGCATCTATTTAATAATATTGTGGCAGAAATCAATTTTTAATTTCTATCCAACGGAACTGTCCAATGCGAATTCCACAGGCGAATATTGACTCTTCCGGTATTTGCTCCATGGGTTGGCTTATATATAGCCCCCGCTGAGATCAATTCATTCTTGGTTTATTTCGCCATCCTATCCAATGAATGATTGAGATTCCTATAGAACCCTATGCAGTCACGGATTCCATCGTTCGATAGCTCCCAAACCGATGCCTAGGTCTTTCCTCTGCAGTGGAGCTTTTCATTTCATCTGTTATGGGGTCAATTTCCTTAGTTTCCATCGACCCGAAGCTCTTTTTTTTTTTTTTTCTTCTTATTCATAAACTGAATCCATTCAATCCCGAACGAATCAGGATGATTCTTATGCTTTATCACACTGCTCTTTGGAGGGTGATTTATGAACCGACCATACAATAACATGGAAGAAGATCTCATTTATTCTTCGCTCCCTTCTCCTTACCATTCCCCCACATTCCTGAGCACCTCTTTCATTCCACAAGAGATATAGATCTCATTTGTCCCTCCGCGGAAGAAAGTATTTAAGTTCGCATAACTACTATGTAATGGGTGTATCTATAGTTATTAAATCCTTGGATCTCGGCAATACGAAGTGATCTCGACAATACGAATTAATGAGTTAGTTCCTAATTCGTACTAGAGACCGATCCGTTCTTCTTCCGAGTTCCTTATAGCTCCAGAGCTCGATCCGAACGAGTCGCACACTAAGCATAGCATTTCTCCGAGAGGGTCAATCTAATTCCTATTCGATCTGATAAAATTGATTATTCTTGTACGGGGAGAATGGAAGGGACCCATCATTCTTCATTCCCGAAGATCCAAATTTTGATCCCTAATACTCCATAGATAGTTTGAGCTGGATAATAACAATGATCAATTTTGGCTCGAATGGTCTGTGGGGGAACCCTACCTTCTCTGGCCCATTCGACACGGGCGATCTCATTTCCGTCGAGACGTCCTGCAATTTGTATTTGAATACCCTTTATATCTGCCTGTTCAGCCAGTTCAATAGCTTTTTTGACTGTTCTTCCAAGTGAAACTCTATCCTCTAGTTGCAGGGCAATAAATTCCGCAAGAATATTGGGTTCTCCATAAGGTTTCGCAACTTTCACTATAGCAATGTTTAGTTTTCGATCCACAGAATTGAGCATATTTCGTACATCGGTTCGTAATTGTTCAATTCCCCGACCCCGACTTTCTATCAACAAGTTGGGAAATCCAATATGGATTTCGACCTGAATTAAATCGATTTTTCTTCGAATCTCTACACGTGCAATTCCTCCATGATTCGAGGAGCTCCTCATATGTCTTCGTACATAATTTACAATGCAATTACGTATTCTTTCATCTTCTCGGAGATCTTCGGAATAATTCTTTTGTTGCGCAAACCAATGGGAACGATGATTTTGGGTTACACCAAGTCTAAAACCAAGTGGATTCATTTTCTGTCCCATACATATCTTCCTTTTTTGGGTTCTGTTGGCATAATCAGATTGTTCGATCTGTCTCTTTCTTCCAATACAATAGTTATATGACAGGTAGGTTTCTGTATTGGATAACCACGCCCTTGAGCTCTAGGTCGAGATCTTTTTAAAACAGCACCCTCATTTACTTCGGCTCTACTGACAAATAAATTGGCTTTGTTCAACCCCATATTGTGATTAGCATTTGCCGCTGCGGAAGGAATTAATTGTAATATAGGATAACATGCTCGATAAGGCATGAGTTCCAGTATCATAAGTGCTTGTTCATACGAACGACTACGAATTTGATTAATTACTCTGCGTGCTCTATGAGCAGACATACGTATATGTTTAGCTAGAGCTCGTATTTTTGGACGCGAGTTATTATTTTCCATGGACCTCCACCTCCCAATTAATGATGAATTAATGATGAGCACCCCCTGATTTGATTGATCAACGACGGGATCTATTATTGCTCCTCGCATGTCCGCGGAGAATTAGAGTAGGTGCAAATTCCCCCAATTTGTGACCTACCATACGATCCGTTATATAGATAGGCAAATGCTCCTTTCCATTATGAACAGCAATCGTATGACCGATCATTGCGGGTACAATGGTAGATGCCCGAGACCAGGTTACTATTATCTTCTTCTCTTTTTTTATGTTTAGATTCTCAATTTTTCTCGATAAATGATTAGCTACAAAAGGATTCTTTTTCAGTGAACGTGCCATGGTCAATTACCCCCTTCTTTTTAAATAAAATGGATTCCCAACTGCTCTTACTTACGTCGACGAAGGATTGAAGCATCACTATATCTATTATTCTTCCGACTCTTCCTTCCAAGCGCAGTATAGCCCCAAGGGGTCACGGGTTTTTTTCTACCAATTGGGGTTCTTCCCTCACCACCCCCATGGGGGTGGTCCACAGGGTTCATAACTACTCCTCTTACTCTAGGGCGTTTACCCAGCCAACGTTTAGATCCAGCTTTACCAAAAGCTCTATTGTTCACATTGACATTACCTACTTGTCCAATCGTTGCTGAACAGTTCTCAGATATTAAACGAACCTCCCCAGATGGTAATCTCAATGTGGTCGATCGACCCTCTTTTGCAATCAGTTCTGCTACAGCACCGGCTGCTCTAGCTAATTGCCCACCTTTCCCAAGTGTTACTTCTATGTTATGTATAGCCGTGCCTAAGGGCACACCGGTTGAAGTAGACCCTTATTTCGATAAATAAGAATCCCTTCCCAAACCGTACAAGCCTCTCTCGAGGCATACAGCTTTCTGGATGTATATGAGAGTATTTACATATATCGATATTCTATTGATAATCAATAAATAGTATGAAATATGGGATTTTGTTTCTCATGTCCCGATCCTATACATCCTAGGTCTCTCTATTCCATCATCTGGCTTATGTTTTTCATGTAGCATTCAGAATGAATGACTTCATAAGATTACGCCAATACCCCTGTATGTTCTGGATAACGTAGGAGGCGTGTTAAACATCTCTCTATTCTTTTTTTTTTTTTTTTTTCTCCTTCTTCTTTTTCCATCTTTTTTTTCTTCTCCGGGGGATATTACCACTGTCCAGCCTTTAATTTGCCTCTGACCATCAAATCAAATGTGAGTAACTCGTCCTTTTATTTGAAACGAGGGGTGGCCCCGGCCCCGGGTTTGTTCATGCTTCAGACAATTTGATCTTCTCCATATTATCATATCTTTGGAGTCAATAATTTTATATGAGGACTATTGATCCCAATCACCCGCTGCCGTTCCTCTTCAGTTTCCCTTTGAGGTTTCTCCTATAAAAGTACCTGAGTTGGATCAGTGATCAGTGATAGATTCATAGGTCTTGCTGTAAACCCAATCGGTTGCTTTCGATTACGCAAATCAATGATTCAAACCGCACTCAGAGGTGGGGCATTTCCCATTGATATAGGAGCTCTTGGACCGGAAGTAATGGTATCTCCTATTACGACCCCTCTGGGGTGTAAAATATAGTCCTTTTCACCATTCTCATAGTGTACGAGACAAATGTATGCACTTCTATTAGGGTCGTATTCTATGGTTACAATTTTTCCAGATGTGTATTTTTCATTCCGTCGAAAATCAATTTGACGATACAGACGCTTGTGACCTCCTCCTCTATGTCTTGCAGTAATAATTCCTCTACTATTACGACCTTTTCCGCAATGATGCTGTCCAGAGGTCAATCTCTTTCGTGGATTGGGCCGGACCCTTCCATTGCAACTTGATATGAGTCTATTATTTGTGCTTGGAGCATAAGTTCTGTATGAACGGATGGCCATGTTATTAGGTACCTTAATCTAATAAGTTTTATTCCTCTGAAAGAAGTGGAATAGAATAACCTGGTTGAAGTGCAATAATCATATGTCTACAACGTATTGGATGTCCTATTATTGGTCTTATTCTTCTTCCCTTTCTCGGAGGTCGATAACTATTCATAGCTATTATTTTGACACCAAAGAAAAGTTCAATCCAATTTTTCATCCCTCTTTTGGTCGGTCTCGAACCTACATCAAAAGTATATTGATTCCTTTCTAATAAGCGAATCCTTTTTTCTGTAAGTACTGTATATTCTATTTCATGCATAGATATCTCCTTTTTTTTTCCTATCTCTTACAAATCCATATACTGGTCAGTATTGTAATGAGTTATCCCTAAGCCCCATAGTATAGATATATCATACTTATACGGATTACAGGTCATCATACTGATATGGACCCAATCTCGATATCCCTTTCTTTTTTTTTGTTCAGAAAAAGAATAAGGTTCAATAAAAAATATGTGCAACTCCTGTGCATCCAGCAGGAATTGAACCTGCGAATTCGCCAATTATGAGTTGGGCGCTTTAACCGTTCAGCCATGGATGCGTATAACATAACATATTTGTTTTAAGTTCAATACGTTCTATAATACGAGCATATCATATAAAGAATATGAGTATCAACTCAAAATTGGTATTGGTCGGAACCAAATCCCATTCTCTCCCATTCAATTCATGTCAAGTACATTTGACAGAGGTATACGACCGAACAACTTTTGTTCGAGAGTTGGTTCCAAGTTGGTTATCGATCTTGCAACACTCTCATTTTCTGCCAGAGGTTGCCAACCAACATTCAAATGTTAGTTCGTCGTCGGAGCTTATAAATTCTCTTCTTCTTGGAAGGAATGACCGTAGATAGGGACTTTCAATTGGTTCTTCTGGGGCGGACGTAGCCAAGTGGATCAAGGCAGTGGATTGTGAATCCACCACGCGCGGGTTCAATCCCCGTCGTTCGCCCATAAAGAAACGGACTGGATCCAATTCTTTGTCATTTTCGATTTCAAATGAACAATAAGTCTTTCTATCTATTGAGATAGAATCAATTGAATTCTTAGTGGTTGACGCAAGCTCTTCTTTATGTCAATATTATATTGATATGTCATTCTATTCATGATCACCAAAAATCTATAGATGAGATCTTTTTTGATACTCTATTTCAATAGATCCAATATGGTTTCGTTTCAGATTGATTGGTAGAGAACAAATAGATGTATAGATTTATGTACCTATAGAAATCAACACCTATATTCTATCACAACGCCTATACTCTATCAATATTATAGAAAGAAAAAAAAAAGAGAATGGAAAAGACCAAAGTCATTGAATCTATTTAAGGATAGAGATCTATCAAAAACTATTTCATTATTGTAATGTAATTATTGTAAAAAAGGAATGAAACGACAAAAATTGAAATCCTGGATATTTAAATTGGAAGAGATACGAAGCTTTCAATATTTATTAAATTCATGGACCGAATTGAATTTGGTGAGATTGTTCACTAAAATAGTTTCCCATCGAGAACGTCTTATTAAGCTCTTTGACTCTCGAATTCTTAGTACGTTGCTTTTGCGCGATCTACGTGGTTCAAGAAGCAATCAATCTTTGACAATCAAAGGCGTAGTACTACTTACATTACCAGCCCTTGTATATCACGTGAATAATAAAAGTATGATTGAAAGAAAGAAGTTCTATTCGATGAAACTGTTTCCTATGCCTATAAACTATATTGAACCTAGAAATGAAACATCGGAAGAAGATTTCGAGTCTTTCAATAAAAATTTGTTGATCTTTCCGCATCTTTCTCTGTCTTTCCCAAAAGGGAGAAAGATCTATCAAAGTCACTTGATAAATTTGAAAGAGAATGCTTGGGTTCCCTCAAAAAGAAAAGTGTGTGTCATGCCTGCGTATAATCAAATTGATTCTTGGGGTTCACGATGGTGGAAGAATTGGATCATAGAAGAGATTCTTCCTAGTTGGAAGATCCCTCAGGAATCAATAGCTAAGATTGAGATGTCATTGAAAGAGAAAGATGTGGGATATCTAAAGGGGTTTTTTGAATTCTATATTGATGATCTGATCCGCAAAGACTATGATTGGGAATATCATTTCGATCGTGTTTTTATGAAAAATAAGCAGGACACGATCGACTTGAGCTCGAAGCAGCAAGCCGAAATATTCGGTAATAATCTAATTTGTTATCTCATGTCCGCTTTTTGTGAAAAAATGCTATTCGAAGTGGAGGGCCCATTCAAGCAGCAGAAATCGAAGTCAACTATTGACTCGAATAATATTGAGCATTTCTCCCATCCTCGATTATCCTATCAAGAGAGATTCAAATGGGGACCACGTTGGTGGAAAAAGAGTATGTTTCAGATCTGGAATAGTTGGGGTGAATCTGATCAAATTCTTGCAGAATCTTCCATTCTCTTGAAAGAGAAAGGGTATCTCTCTTTCCAAAATTATGCTGAATTTTATATATGGCAATTCTATAAAGATTCTTTTGTTAGTTGGGAGAAAGATCAGCAGAAATTGGATCTTTCGAAGGACATCTTAAAAGAGAAATTCATTCAGTTGAATGATGTGAACAATGATCAGCTTTTTAGCAAGGTACAGAATCTCTTGTCGGATATTCTATACGATTTCTCAGAATCTATTTTCATTAAAGTCAATCATTCTAGCCAATTGAAAAGATCTTATAATCGATCCATAGATCATTTCGATCCCATTAGTGAAAATTCAGAATATGACACGAACATAAGCAAAAAGGATGAGAGAATCTCAGAGACTCAGAGACCAATAACTTGGGAGACTCATTCGGAGAAGGATGAGAAAGATATCGATTCGAAGATAGATTTGGCTCTCAATTTCACTGAAAATGAGTATTGGGAACCTGAAAAAGATCTTTGTGAACGGATTTTCACAAATGGATATATAAATAAAACGGAGATCGAGCAACTAAAAGAAAGATCAATTCTTTGGGATCCTTCTTCTTCTATTCGAATAAAAAGAACAAAAATAGAATCAGATTTGTCCTCAAAGTGTCTCTCAGAAGATTCTCCGATCTCTTGGACGAAAGAACTATTTACGGAAGATAAGAAGTCTATAACAGGTAATTTGTTTCCAAAGGAAAGGAAAAGATTCATCGAGAATTTCACAAAATCAATTCGTTCTTATTTTTTTGACATATTGTCAATAGATGAGCCGTGTATGGGTTCTAGTGCTACTAAGAAGCCTATTGAAAATTTTCAATTATTGAGAAGGCAACAAGATGTTTTTTTCAGATATTTCAGGGGATCAGAAAAGAATGGGATAGTTGATCCGTGGAAGATAAGAACATATTTTAAAAATCCTTCCTCAAATTGTGCTATTTCATTAGATCCCGGATTCCATATGATTAGAAAAAATCAGAGGGATATAAACAAATTAAATTGTATTCTCTTTATGAACCGGAGTTCGTCTCGGAATCGATTTTCTTCATTCTGTGATCAAAACAAAGAACAATACATATTACACAACAATTCCCGATTTAAAAAAAGAGTTCTAAAAATAACAGATAAATTCGCTCTATCAATAACTAAGCCTAACCAGGTTTATGATAATACATTTGCCCCTGATATTGATTATCACGTGAATCAATTCTATGAGCTGAACAAGAATAGATTATTGAATCAGATCTTCAACCACAAGAAGAAATTGAAGAATCAATCTTTATTGATCCTACTCAATATTACTGATAAAGGGAATGAATATTTAGATCGAATAATCGAAAAAGAATTGATCCAAATCTATTCCAAAAAGAGTTCAGAAATAGGAACCCCTCTTAACAATTACAGAACTGAAACCTCAAATTGGTATAAATTGATTCGACATAAGATTCACAGGCATTTGGAAAATGCATTCAATAAATCCTATTCTATGAACGGGTCCAGCCGCAATTTAAAGGATCAAATTCGAACAAATTGGATAGAAAATGAAAGTTTGAATAATGTAACGAAAGATACAATTAACCGACATCCATCAAATTGGAGAAAAGGTCAAAAAGAATGGTTTGATCATTCTATTCTTCGAACTGAGAAATGTATCAATCGGAATTTTAATGTGTACAAATGGTCCAATCAGACCGAATACTTGAAGAAATGTTCAAAACATCTTGTTTCTAAACAAAACGATTTAAAAAGGGTGTTCGATCCGATTGAATCATGCACTAATAGAGATTCAATTGGTTGGTCTGGAAGTCCCAACAAAAAAGATTATTCTAAGTTTTCTTTTATTTTTGAAAATACTGTGAAGATCTTTATTTCTAAGTTTGATATTTCCATCTCTCATTCGGATATTCTCATTTCCAAGGTTTTCATTAATAAGTTGAAAAGTATGAATGATCAACTATTCAATAAGTTGTTCAAATCAATTGGTGTTCAAATCGTTCATTTAAAAACACTCAAACCCTTTCTTTTGTATGACCATAATCTTTCACAAAGATCGAAATTCTTGATCGACGAAAGAACAGTAGCACAATCTTTCTATCATGAGATACCGGTGAATCGATTTATTATTGATTTATTCGATAATGAGAAGAATTGCATGGAATTGTTTGATAACACTGATTTTTCGACGATATCCAGCGATCGAGACAACTGGTTGAATCCCGTAAAACTATCTAATAAAAGCTCATCGAGAGCTTTTTTTTACAAAGCAAATACACTACAATTCTTCGATTATTCACATCATCCTCGGTTCAATTATAAGAAAAGATTACCTTCTTATATGGGAAGGATTCATACAAAAGATCATAATCTTACATATGGACAATTATTCAATATCTCGCCCATCCACAGCAATCTGTTTTCTTTGCCCATTAGTGAAATAAGACCTGTTCACTTGGATAAAGATACTATTTCACTTATAAAGTCACAAGTATCTAACATATTCTTACCTAAAGATTTGCAACAAAGCGGTAACCAAACGTTTGTATCAATCTATGACTTGTACAAATCTTTCGATTTACTAACTCGATTGAATCCATTTGTTCATGACAAAATAGATATTTCCTCGATCGAAGATATTTCTACAACGCCTTTAACGAGAGAACGAATAGTCAATTTCGAAAAAACTTCTTGCCAGCCCTTCTTAAATAGATCCGATTTAGAAGAAAACAACTTCGATCAGTACCTTAAAAGGGGTTTCAGTTCAAACATGGGTCTTATTCAAACTCAATCTTATCAAGATGATTTACTATCCGAAATCTTTCTAAAAAGAAAAGAGAATAACCAGGAAATGCTTCATCGGATTCGAGATTGGTTTGTAAAATCTAGTTCAACGGAAGGTTCAAAAGACAGAATTGAGAACAAAGCCATAGATAAGAGAAGCACCCTTTTGAATTTCTCTAAAGAGGAACGGAATCTCTTCTCATTTTGTTCACCGCGTTTCAATGAACGTGCTAAGAAACAAGAGATGTATAGGATCTCTCAAGTAGAGAGTCTTTTTAAAAAATGGGATCTGTTCCGAACATATACGCCATGGTTCTTGACTTCTGCATGGTGGAAATATCTTGAGAATCTACTTCTAGAGACTTTTCCGGAGATATTGCTAAATAGCAGTGATCAACTTGTATCTATTTTGCATGATATTATGCATAAATCGGATCTATCGTGGGCAATTTCTCATCAATTATGGGCACTTCTACAATGTAATTTGAGAACCAATATTTTGGATAAGCTTCTTTATTTATGGAATCTTTGTTCATTCAAGGAAATGATTAATCAAAAGAATGAGTCATCAGTTCTATTTATATGGGCACATCTGAGATTACTGAATGCTCGGGAGTATGAATATTCGATCCTTATCCTTTTTTTCGTCCTTGGATATTTCGTTCTTCGATATTCTTTCGTTGTTTCCTCAGCCTTTATTGAGTTACAGATACACCTTGAACGCATCAAAGATTTAATGGATCCGTCATACGCGATCGAGTTGCAAAAACTGATGGATCATCCTTTGCCTGGTCTGCTTTTCTCTATGGATATAAGGGACATATCCATCTATTTTCTGGATGAATTGATCTATTCTATGAGGAATAGAAAGCTTTATTCACCTATAAGAAGAGAGTTGAACAGATCGTGCTTCAGCATGGATATCTCTGGAAAAGAGAGAGAATTACTAGTTCAGTTTCTAATAACACAAAAAAACATCTCTCAATTTGGATCGAATTTGACTCACAGCCATAACTTATTCAAGAATGAATTTGATTATCAAATCACTGAACAGCCGGGACTTATTTACTTGATCTATTTAGCCGACACTTATCAGAAAGATCTAATGAATCACGAGTTCGATCAATCTCGTTTAGCAGAAAGATGGGTCTTCCTCGCTTTTTGTCGGAAGATTACCTCTTCACAAATCTCTAGGGGTTTGAACCTCACATTTAATGGAAAACCTTTCTCACTCCACTTAGGGTCATCCCTTTCCAAAGGGATTTTACTGATAGGTCCTACGGAAACCGGACGATCCTATTTGGTCAAGGGCCTAGCAGCAGACTCTTATGTTCCTCTAATAAGAATATCTCTAAACAAGTTCCTGTATGACAAAGGTGAATATTCTAATTTCCTCGATATACGAAGTATGAATAACGTGGTGCAAAAAATGCACCAATTCAACCTCACCTTCGAATTGGCAAAAAGAATGTCTCCTTGCATAATATGGATTCCAAACATTCATGAACTGAATGTCAATTACTTAACTCACTTTTTCCTTGGTTTATTAGTGAACCATCTCTCTAGAGATGATGAGAAAGATTCTACTAGAAATATTCTTGTTATTGCTTCGACTCATATTCCTAAAAAAGTGGATCCAGCTCCAATAGCTCCAAATCGATTAGATAGGTCAATCAATATTCGAATGCTTCCTATCCCACAACGACAAAAGGAATTTCCTATTCTTTCACGTAGCAAAGGGTTTGACTCGGAAAAAGAGTTGTCTTGTCCCAATGAATTTGGATCTAGAACCATAGGTTCCAATGCACGGGATCTAGCAGCACTTGCCAATGAAGCCTTATCAATTGGTATTACCCAAAAGAAATCAGTTATAGACACTGATACAATTAGATTAGCTCTTTATAGACAAACTTGGGGTTTGCAATCTATAGATAATCAGGTTGGATCCGGTCAAAATTACGAAATACTTCCCTATAAGGTGGGGAAGGCTGTTATACAAAATACACTTAGAAGAAATTCTTCTATGAATCCTCTATCTATTAATAATGAATTATGGAAGAAAAGGTTTTATTATTTGTCCAAATGGTATTTAGAACCTTCTATTGCTGAAACAACTATGAAGGAATTGACTATACTCCCCCATATTTTGGGTTGCTTGGCCGGATCAGCAGCTCGAGATTCCTGGTTTATATCGGAACAAAGTAGAGAGAATTGGATTCCTCTCGATAGATTCGCTGAGCATGATTTCGATTTAGCTTCTGGTCTTTTAGAAAGTCTTCTGGTGGAGTTTCCATGGTTAGGGATATGCCGGGGTAAGTCTGATAAGAATCAAATCACATTTGCTCCTCAGTCCGAAACGAGAAATCATCTCAATATGATGCGAAAAGGGGTTTCTTCTATGGTCAATAAGATGTTTATATATAAAGAATATGAATTGAAGTTTCAACAAGAAACTCCCGACGCAAGACAAATGGATGAAAAATTAGCCAATAACATAGTTTGGGCTCCTAGGATCTGGCGTCTTAGTTTTCTTCGCAGTAATCTATTTGATCGTACAAAAAGACCCAATGAATTGGGATTTTCGTATCAGTTCGGATTGTTTCAAGGGGGGCAGATCAGTTATTGTAAAAGGGTTAGAGAGAATTTAGGGTCTCTCCAAAAAGGACCGCATAAAAAAGGGTTTTATGTTCATGAGAGAAATCATTCTAACGCAAGACAAAAGAATCTACAGCATATACAGTCTCAATTGGGAGATATATCATTACAAGAGCGGTTTGAAATGTTAGGAGTATTTCAATTTTCTATACAATATCAAATGCGATCTAAATCCTCTAAGAAACCAATGTTCTTTCTAGGAAGACGATTTCTTTGGGATCCCACAGGTTTCCTATTTCAAGATCAGCACCTTGTGTTTTCACGCCGGGAATTTTTTGCAAATGAAGAAATGCTGAAAAGGCTTTATATTACTTACGGTTCAATAAGAAGACAAGAAAAGCATCTCTTCCCTAAAAAAAGTATCCAAGGTGCTTTTCGTAGATATAATTCAAGATTCATGACCAATTCGGTCATGAATTCGTGGAAACAATTGCCTCTTGCAGAAAAGGAGCATATCGAGGCTTTCAAACGCATTCAAGCAATTGGTATCCGATTGAAACGTATACAGCCATATACTCCTACATTTCTATATCAGCGTTGGTTGATTGAAAATCCGCAAGAAAAGGTTGATCGCTTCGAATTGTTAATTCATCGCCAAAGATGGCTTGAAACCAATAGTTCATTATCGAATGAATCTTTTCTTTATAATACTCTATCCGAGAGTTATCAATATTTATCAAATCTGTTCCTATCTAACAGAATGTTGTTGAATCAAATGACAAGGACATTGTTGAAAAAGAGATGGCTTTTTCCGAAGGAAATTGAACACTTAATTCATACAACAAAAGATAGATTTCACATATCCACTTTAGCCGGAAGAATCTGTCATCATCGATGAAAGAGCAATGAAATGAAGTAGAACGAGATTGACCGGGTAGTGGGGTCGTGGAAACAAATGAGAAGTTCCACATCTGCTTCGATTTAAGATCCTATTCGAAAATGAGTCCTTTCTCAGTCTTGTCCAAGAATGGAAAGTATGTCAGAAGAATAAAAAAGAAGAACAAAGAGTTGATAGATCTTGAATTTGAAGATCTATTCCTTATTCCGAGATCTCGACCGCGTAAGAGTGAGCATAGCAAGGAATATGAGCCAAGTCAATTTTCTTGAACCTAATGAGATATTCTCTACTATGCTTACCCCTTATTTCTTCGATTTTGGTTCCGGTACTCTTCTTTTTTTTTTATTACACTTCCCATTCGGAAGAAAGGATCCCTTATTTGCCCATAGAGTCACAGGATTCAACATTGGTATAGTTGTTGAGGTTCGATCGCAACTCCCAGATCTTGCAAGACTTTAAGAGGGGTATATAGATTCTTCTCAATCTATGTCCTTAATTACATATACCTCATAACTAGTAATAAACAAGCTTCATACACTCTTTAATGGGCATAGAAATAAATAGAAACATTCCACCTGAGATTTGGTCTTTTTCCTTTTTTGATCCAATTTCTCCCATATGTTCCTTTTTGGTTTCCGATGTCTTTTGTTTCCTGTTCTCATCAGTTCTTGTTTATCCCATATTTAGGGCTTTAGCTCCACGTAACAAGATGCTACTACCGAAACACGGAACAATTTCAATCTTAAATCGAATTAGTACACTATGCATGAGCTGCCTAAACAAGGATTATCGAACAACGGACAACCAGAACCTATTACTCACTACATCAAACAATTTCCATTCATAAAACATCCCACTAAGCGAAAATACATTGGAATCAGTGAAAGATCCATTGGAAAATGAAAAAGACACATGTCCGATGAAATGGTTGTTGTTATCTGCTCTGATAACAGATCATTGTAATAACTAAATAGATAGACGTTTCTCTTCGTCCCGGGTTGATAGATTTTCTCAATTGAAATATCTCCTATATAGATAAGACACATTCCATGGAAGTTGACCATAATGAGCTTAATTGTTCCGGAGATAGTATATCAGCAGATCTGATGGCCAGTTCGTTCACCCTATTCAGATATTCACAACCGAAAGGCACTAGATTCTCTTTCAGATATACCTTTGAAGGAGAAAGATGGGGTGCCGCTAGATCACAACAGACGTATATTATCCAATTCACCCAATCTAATTCACCGAATAGCACAGATTTCGATAACGCCCAGATATGTGCCAAAGTCACCGAATGGGCGAGTCGCCAATCCCTAAAGCTCTCCGTGGAGTGTACTCCATCTGTTGGGTCACGGGGGGCATTTTCCCAGAAGTTTCTATCGATCTACCCGCATTTGTGTGATTCCTGCTGAGGTATCTACTCGGGGGATGGGTGCAGGGCGGACCATTTTGGAATGGAGGAGTCCATTCATTAGATAGAGAAGATCGCCAAGATCTTGTGATCCACTGTCGAGCCTATTCCAACAGCTTGAACTCAAATCGTATATAGGGAATCGTCGGAATACTTCGTATCAACGGATATCGAAGAAATCGATCCCGGTACATTGAGAGAATCAATTAGACCCGATATTTGTTATTGAATTGCTCATTCAATAAGCATTCTCAATATTATGCCTTGAAGAGGACTCGAACCTCCACGCTCTTTAGCACGAGATTTTGAGTCTCGCGTGTCTACCATTCCACCATCAAGGCATCCCGAAAGTGAATCATATTCCATGAATATGATATCTATATTACGATCATCTATCATTATAGATGGAATGTAGAATCTATGGCAAAGATAGAGTATTGGAGTATTTATATCGATCGGTTATATAGGTCCAAGTCTAATATATCATCAAATTCTTTCGATTTTCATTATCCGAAGGATCTTTCATATGCATCCAAAATATGTACGATCGAACATATTTTTTTTTTTTTTCGATTCAATAGAAGCCTAGAGAAGCGAATATGGTACCCAAATAACGATATGCCAAAAGCAGGTTCGATCATATGTGCGCATATATCGATTCCTAAATGGAATGGAACGACGTAGATATCTACATGTACATAATCTATGCGTACATGTAGATATCTATCTATTTACATACGTTTGAATGACCCTTTCCCATAATGAAAATGTACACAGCCCTATTAATAACCCTATTCTAGTCTAGAATGAACTTCTAATTCGATGATCAAGTTGATCTCATAATTAGAAGTTCATCTCAGAATCTCGGCCTATTCCCATTTTGGGGATATCGGGACAAATCGACTAATTCTTCCGGTTAGTAAGAGAAATATTGAACGAATAAATAGGCCTTAAAATAAGGTATCTTGAGCAATTGCAATAATTGGGTTCATTACTATTCCCAGTGTAGTAGATGCTGTTACACATACAATCATACTCAACTCGATAGAATTTTTTGATATGAAAGAAGATGGAGATCCTCTATAATTTTGCACGTGAGGAGTTATTTCTTTGTTTCGTTCAGTCATTAATAACTTGATTATTTTTAGATAATAGTATATAGAAATAACGCTCATAAGGGGTCCTATCGAAACCAATAAATATAAGCCTGCCTGCCATCCGCACCAGAATAGATAAAGTTTTCCAAAAAAACCTGCTAATGGAGGAATACCCCCTAAAGATAGTAAACATAAAGCTAAAGAGAAAGCCGAAAAAGGATCTTTCGTATATAATCCTGCATAATCTCGAATGTTATCAGTTCCTGTACGTAGACCAAATAATACAATGCAAGCAAAAGTTCCTAAATTCATGAAAATATAGAACAGCATATAAGTTATCATGCTTGCATATCCATTCTTTGAGTCTCCAGCAATTATTCCAATAATGATATATCCAATTTGACCCATGGACGAATATGCAAGCATACGTTTCATGCTCGTTTGAGTAATAGCAATTAAATTGCCTAATATCATGCTAAGAATAGCTAAGATTTCCAAAAGAAGATGCCATTCGTTCGATGAAAAGTAGAAAATAATATCGAAAATTCGAGTGGCTAAAGCTGAAGCAGCTACTTTCGAAGTAACAGAAAGAAAAGCAACGACTGGGGTGGGAGAGTTAGAGTCGAAAAGAGGATCCCTCACTCCTTTCTCTCATTCAAAACCGTGCATGAGACTTTCATTTCGCACGGCTCCTAAGTGATAAAAAAAGAAGGGCATAATCATCTTATTCCTTTTTCATTACCCTCCTCGCGTATGTATAAGACCGAATCGATTCAATTTATAGAAAAGATTACTAATCCTTAACTTCCCGAGGAATCCTTCATCAGTGGTTCTCATAGTGAATCACTGACTTTTTCGATCTTTCTGACTTCGGTTCCGTAAGAACAAGTCAAAAAGATTGAGAAATAGAACCATCTGATTTTATTCGTTCTCAATAGCCATGAGATAATCATCTTAGGGTGATCTTTTTGTCGACGGATGCTTTTATTACACTCGTAGTCCTTGAAGGATGAAAACTGACTATGTAGCATTTACATCGAGAATGAAAGTATTGTATACGTCATCGGTCTGATCCTTTGTAAGAACTACCCGTAATAACCAACTTGCAAAATATCTCTGTTTATTAAAAGATATTAGTTATTTCTGACCTTGCTTTACCTTAATTGTTATTTCAACAAAAATATCGCGAATAACTCTTGGCAAAGGTTATGTCTTAGTCCGAGTGGGGATAACAGTCTTTTTCTCTCCCGCATGCCCATAGAGTTTTTATAGATCTAAACATCTCTAAAAAAGATAGATATCTACCTATTATAGAGGTAATAATTCGTCGAACGAATCGCACTCCTTCATATACGTCAGGGGTCCATTGATGAAAAGGGACTAGAGAAAGCTTGAATCCAATTCCTGCAGTTATGGATATGAGCGCAATCAAAATCCCTGGGGAGTTATACATTTGTGTATTTATGAGACCATTTACTACCTCTTGGAGCTCAATCTCTCCCCCGGATAGACCGTATAGCCAAGAAAGACCATAAACCAGAATAGAAGAGCTTGCCCCACCCATAAGTAAATATTTCATAGTAGCCTCGTTAGACCGTACATCTCTCTTGGTATATCCAGATAATAGATAAGAACATAAACTGAAACATTCCAGAGCTACGAAGATAGTGACTAAATCATTAGCACCACATAAAACCATTCCTCCTAGAGCAGCTGTTAATAGGAATAACAGGAACTCTGTTATAGCCATTTCTGTACATTTGATGTACTCCACGGATAGAGGAATACATAGAGTTGAGCATAGTAAAATGAGAAATCGAAAGATTTTGTTGAAATTGCTCGTTTGGAAATTACCCAAAAAGCTAATCGTAGGTTCTTCTCTCCATCGAAATAATAAGACCGTTATGCTCATTACTAAACTTGTTAAAGAGATGAAATAGAACCAAGGTGTATCTTTTTGATCAGAGGTTAGATCAATCATCAGAAGAAGGATTAGGCCGAGAATTAGGATACATTCTGGGAGAATAGAACCTCCATGGAAGAGAAGCAAATGAAACTCTTTCATAAAAATGATCTCAGGGTCTAATTGAAAATGAAGTTTTCATTTCGTACATGCCAGATCATGAATTAGTAACTTCATTCAATTTCCGAAAAAGTATCAATCTTTTTCAACTTTCTATTCTTGGAATAGGAGATTTACATAATCCTCATGAATAGGATCAAATCTTATTTCAGAATCTTATTCTTTATTAAGCAAGCCTCCCCGAGAGGGCTTAGTTGATCTAGGATTTATGCTTCATCCTTGTTTTCTTTTCTCTTTCGTTCGTTCCGATAGACATATTGATCAATTTCTAAGAATTTGGGGATGTTAATCTTTCGAATCTATCTATCTATATAGATAGATAGATCTCGATCCTGTTCATAGATTAACGGAAATGTGCAAAAGCTCTATTGGCCTCTGCCATTCTATGAGTCTCTTCCTTCTTGCGTATAGCATTGCCATTCTCCCTGGCAGCATCCATTAATTCGTAACTCAATTTGAAAGCCATATTTCGGCCCGGCGGACGTTTTCGAGATGCCCCTAATAACCAACGAATGGCAAGTGCTTTTCCTTGTGTAGATCTGATTTCAATGGGAACTTGATAAGTCGATCCACCTACACGTCTTGCTTTTACTGTTACATTGGGAGTTACTCCACGTATCGCTTGGCGTAAAACAGATAGTGGATTTTTTTCTGTCTTTTGTTGAATATTTTTCATGGCTCGATAAAGAATTCGATAAGCCAATGATTTTTTTCCGTGTCTAAGAATACGGTTAACCAACATGTTAACTAATCGATTGCGATAAATTGGATCGGATTTTGCAGTTTCTTTCTCTGCAGTACTTCGACGTGACATGAGTGTGAAAAGGGTTCAATAATCCATTTCATAGAGGCTAAAAATGAATCACTTATTTTGGCTTTTTGACTCCGTATTGTAGGGTGGATCTCTAAAGGTATGAAAGATCTCCCTCCAAACCGTACATACGACTTTCATCGAATACGGCTTTCCACATGATTATATAGGTAGATATGAGATCTATTCTTTATGCATATAATCCTGTTTACTCACTTTCAATTGAGTATCCGTTTCCTTCCTTTTCCTTGCTATGATTGGAAATCTCGTATTTTCCATATCTGTACGATCAAGTCCTTAGGTTCCCAAAAGAGTGTAAAAAAAGAAAAGTGTTTCAAATCATTGCTATTTGACTCGAACCTGTTCTAAAAAGGTCGAGGTATTTTGAATTGTTTGTTGACACAAGCAAAGTCGGGGAAAACTTCTTAAATGATTTCAATATTGAACCTTGGACGTATAATAGTTCCAAATCTCTTTAGAAATAAGATCTTTTGTCCTATGGTAGCCTGCTCCAGTCCCCTTACAAAACTTTCGTTATTAGGTTAGCCATATACTTCACATGTTTCTAGCAATTAACATGGCATCATCATAAAATGATACAAGTCTTAGATAAGAATCTACAACGCACTAGAACGCCCTTGTTGACGATCTTTTACTCCGACAGCATCTAGGGTTCCTCGAACAATGTGATATCTCACACCGGGTAAATCTTTCACCCTTCCCCCTCTTACTAATACTACAGAATGTTCTTGTAAATTATGGCCAATACCAGGTATATAAGCAGTGATTTCAAATCCAGAGGTTAATCGTACTCTGGCAACTTTACGTAAGGCAGAGTTCGGTTTTTTGGGGGTGGTAGTGGAAAAGTTGACAGATAAG